GCAATTTTTAATGATGGAAGTTGTTGTAAAAAGCTACATAATACTAAACTAAGTCCAAATAAAAAGATAAGTCCTAAAAACCACCATGTTTTATAAATATGATCTAGACCAAATTTAAGTATATAATCCCATGATAAAACTCCAAAAACGGGATTTGTTAAAGGGTAATTTATTTTATAGGTTTCAATTGATTGATCTTGTTCAATAACTGTTCCAGCAATACTACAAAAACTAATTAGAAGTAAGATAAAAATAGAAAATCTTAAATCTGCTAATAGTCGAAAAAGTTTTTGTTTCATCAAATAAGTTAATTTAAATATATATGTTTCGAAGAAGCTAAACGGATTTGACCTGATGAAGCCCAATTTTGTAATTTTAACATTTGGTTACTTTCTAAATTAGCTAAAGGAATTAATTCTTTTAACGCAAGACAAATATCTTCTGTTGTAAATTCACGTTTTTCATAAAAAGCATGATACATTCCTTCAATTATACTTTGTCGAATTTCTGCACCTGAAAATGACTCAGATAATTGTGCTAGTTTTGAATAATCAAATGATTCTATATTATTTGGTCTAAATTCTCGAATGTGAATTTTAAAAATTTCTTCACGTTCACTTTTATTAGGTAAATCTAAAAAAAAAATTTCATCGAATCTTCCTTTACGGATAATTTCTAATGGTAACAAATCAATATTATTTGCCGTTGAAATTACAAAAACTGGTTTATTTTTCTCAGATAACCAACTTATAAATGTAGCTAATATTCTATTGCTTGTTCCACTATCACCTTTACTTTCTGTATTTGTAAAAGCTTTATCAATTTCATCAATCCATAAAATACAAGGTGAAATAGTTTCTGCTAAATTAATCATTTGACGTAATCGTGATTCGGATTCACCCACTATTCCACCAAATAATTTACCAACATCTAATTTTAATAATGGTAATTGCCAATCATTTGCAATAGCTTTTGCAGTTAAAGATTTTCCTGTCCCTTGTATCCCAACTAACAATAATCCCCGTGGCGTTGGTAATCCATAATTTGAAGCTTGAATACTAAATGCTGTTTTTCGTTTATTAATCCAATCTTTTAAATTATCTAAACCTCCAAGACTTGCAATTTTCTCAGTTACTGATGAATATTCAAGAATTTCCGTTTGACTTATAATTTGTTTTTTTTCACTTAATAAAACAGCAATACTATTTTCATCAATTGTTTTATAAGTTGCAATAATTTTTGACAATACTCTTCGAATTCGTTCTAATGATAAACCTTGACAAGCTCGAGTTAAAGTTTCAAGTAGTTTTGGTTCAATTTTAATGTTTAAAGATTCAGTTAAACGGTTTAATTCCTGACTAATTTCATCTTCCAAAGGTAATTGAAATTGTAATATAGTAACTAAATCTTGTAATTCTTTTGGAATTGTTAAATCTGAAGCAATTATAATAATTGTTTTTGGTTGTAATTTTAAGATTCGGCTGATATTGCGTAATTTTCTTGATATTGAAAGATCAGTTAAAAATCTGTTAAAATCTTTTAACAAAAATAAAGCTGGTGTTTCTGCACTTAAACGTTCTACAAGTTCTAATGCTTGTAAAGGATTTCGTTTAGCAAATCCTTCATTATTTGGATTATTAGTATATCCATCTACAAAATCCCAACTATAGATACTTCGATTTAAATTTGTTTTTATATTTTTACGAATAACGTATTCTACCCGATCTTCTTCAATGGTATTAATATAAATTATTGGATAGCGAGCTTTCAAAAAAAGGGCTAATTCACTATTAAATTTCATAATATACTTCTTAAAAAAAGTCAGTTTGCTAAATTAGTATTATATTAATAATAAATAAAAAATTATTTATTATTAGAGTAATTAAAAATAAAAACTCTAATAATTAATTAAATAAAATATTAACGACGAATCGCTAAAGTGTGACGTCCTTTTTTTCGACGATTTCGAATTGTTTTTCGCCCTTGTGGAGTTGACATTCGTTTTCTAAAACCTGATAACTTTAAAATTGAGTAACGACTTTTATTAGAAAGTGTTTTTTTTGACATATTATTAATTTTATTAATATATATAAATAAGTTTTTTTTATAAAATTGATGATCTTAGTAAATCATATATTACTAAATGTCTTAAAACTTCTTTACGTGTTTCAAACATATAAAATGCATCTTGTTTATATTCATATAAAGGATTTCTTTGGCCATAGCCACGCCAACTAACAGCTTCACGTAATAGTGTCATTTTTTGTAAATGCTCACGCCAAATTCGATCGATATTTATTAAAATAATACTTCGTTCTAAATTTTGACAAATACCATCTCCATACACTCCTAATTCAATTATTTTTGCTTGATAAGTTAACCAAAATTCATTAAACAAATATATTTTTAACTCTTCAAAATCAAATTCGTCAATTAAAGATTTTGAATTTTTAACATGTTTTAATATTAGATTTTTACCAAATAGATTTTCAAGTAATGAGATTATTTGTTTATTTGAAGATTTCTCTTTTTTTAATTCTAATAAAATGTCAGTTATAATTTGTTCTCCATAAGCAAATATATTTTTTTGAATTGAGACACTTTTTAAAATTTGTCTTCGTTCATAATAAACAATATTTCTTTGCTTATTGAGAATATCATCATAATCAAATAAATTTTTTCTTTGTTGATAAGCTCTTTCTTCAACTCGTTCTTGAGCTGAATCTAAACTTTGTGTTAAAAGATTTGATTCTAATGCTGAATCATCAGTTATTTGACTTTGCATAAAATTTTGAATCTTTGAACCACCAAAAAGACGCAATAAATTGTCATCTAAGCTTAAAAAGAATCTTGAAGTTCCTGGATCACCTTGGCGACCACATCGCCCTCGTAATTGATTATCTACTCGTCGAGAATCATTTCTTTCTGTTCCAATTATATATAAGCCACCTAAATTTTTAACAATTTTGTTTTCTTGTTTTTGGTGTTTTTTATAATGTGACATTAATTCATTAATTAAGAATCTAATTGAACATTGATATGGAACAGTTGGAATAGAAATTCGATCATTTTCCCGTAAGATACGTAAAATATCTACATCTGAAAGTTTTAAGAAATTTTTATCATTTAACAATGAGAATAAAACACTTAAAAATTTTTGAGAACTAGATTTGAATTGATTTTTCAATGCAGATTGTAATAAATTATTTTTAGAATTAGAAAGCGTATAATTCTTTGATAGCGTTAAAATATCATATAATTTTTTTTGAATTTTAAAATTAATATTTCCACCTAAAATAATATCAGTACCACGACCTGCCATATTAGTTGCAATTGTAATAGTACCTTTTTTGCCTGCTTGTGCTACAATTTCAGATTCTCTTCGAACATTTTCTGGTTTAGCATTTAAAATTTGATATGATAGCTTATATTCACTTAAAAGTTGTGCTAACATTTCAGATTTTTCAACTGTTGTAGTACCAATTAGGATTGGTTGACCAGTTGAAGAAATAGTATTACAAGTTTGAGCAATTGCATTCCATTTTGAAAATTGATCCTTATAAATAAGATCTGGTAAATCTTTTCGTTTAGTTAAACGATCAGTTGGGATTTCTTCGACGGATAAATTATAAATTTTTTCAAACTCAATCTCAGCAGTTTTTCCAGTTCCAGTCATTCCGGATAACTTTGGATAAAGTAGAAAAAAGTTTTGGTATGTTATTGCTGCTACTGTTTCTGTTTTTTGTCGAATTGGTAAATTTTCTTTTGCTTCTATTGCTTGATGTAATCCATCACCCCATCTACGATCAGGCATAATACGTCCAGTAAATTCATCTACAATAATTATTCGATTATTTTGAACAATATAATGAACATTATTAAAGAATAATGCATTAGCTTTAATCGCATTAATTACATATGGAATCCATGGATCTCGTGGATCATATAAATCTTGAATACGTAAAATTTTTTCAACTTGTTTACTACCTTCGTCTGTTAAAATTACATTCTTATTTTTTTCATCGATTTTATAATGAATATTGAGTTCTAAATAATCTGTAATTTCTGATGCAACTAGATATTTATCAACAGGAGTTTCAATATTGTTTGAAATAATTAATGGTGTTTGAGCTTCATCAATCAGAATCGAATCGACTTCATCAATAATACAATAATTAAACGGACGTAAAACTACATCCGTTAAATTTAGGGCCATATTATCACGTAAAAAATCGAAAGTTAATTCGTAGTTTGTTACATAGGTAATATCAGTATTATAGTTTTCTCTTCTTTCAGCGGTCACCATACCATCTTGGATTAATCCAGTATTTAAACCTAAAAACCTATAAATTTGCCCCATCGAAACTTGATCTCGATTTGCTAAATAATCATTTACAGTTACAATATGAACACCTTTATCGGTTAATGCATTTAAACAAGCAGGTAAAGTAGCCACTAATGTTTTGCCCTCACCCGTTTTCATTTCAGCAATTTTTTGATCATTTAAAACTAACCCACCCATTAATTGGACATCGAAATGACGTAATCCTAATGTTCGTAAACTTGCTTCTCTAGTTAAAGCAAATGAGTTAGCAATTACTGAATTTAAATTTTTATTTTCTTCATATTGTTTCTTTAATTTAAAATTTTGAGCCCGTAATTCATTATCATTCAGGGTTTTTAAATCATTTTCTAAAATATTTATTTGATTAATTAGATCTTGATATTTACTTATGCGTGAATTGTTTTTGAATAGATTTTTTCGCATTGAAAAATTATTTAAATATTTTTTAAATAACAATACTTATAGATTTTTTGTTTCCATCTTTACGATCAAATTTTACAGTTCCATCTGTTAATGCAAATAAAGTAAAATCTTTTCCACATCCTACATTATAACCAGGTTTAAATTTCATACCTCTTTGACGAACCAAAATATTTCCTGCTCGAACTTTTTCTCCACCAAATCGTTTTACACCTAATCGTTTAGCATTTGAATCACGACCATTTTTCGTACTACCTGCACCTTTTTTATGTGCCATAATTTTTTCTCCTAATTTTTAGTTAATAATAATATCTTCAATAAGAACTCTTGTTAATTCTTGTCTATGACCTTGTTTTTTACGTGTTTTCTTTTTTGGACGCATTTTATAAACAATTGTTTTTTTACCTCTTAAATGTTCTAAAATCTTTCCTTTAATTTTTACACTTTCTAAATAAGGTTTACCAATTAAAACATCACCTTCATTATTCAACAATAGAACTCGATTAAGAGTAATTTGTTTATTTAATTCTGTTGGGATTCTATTAAAATCATAATATTTCCCTGTTTCAATCCAAAATTGTCTTCCACTTATTTCGACAATTGCGTATTTCATAATCTAAATTAATTTATTTTTATTTAATGCTATAATACTAAAAAAAATTTTAAACCGTCAACTTTTTTAAAAATATCTTTTAATTTTATTCTTTAATCTTATCAAGTCATTATAAAAAAAATCAAAAGCTTTTGATTTATAACATTCAGAATTACTAATTATTGATAATTTTCTAGTAATCTTAATATTTTTGATTTTAAGAATTTTTATCATTTTAAGTTTTATTTCTTTTTCAATTGCAGATGATGATAAAAATGCAGCTCCTAATCCTAAACTAACAGCAGTTTTGATACCTTCAATTGAATTAAGCTGTAAAATAGTTTTTAATTGACTTGTCTCTATTTGATTTTGAATTAATATATTATCAATAAATCTTTTGATACTCGAATTTGAATTTAATGTTATAAAATCTAAACAATATAAATCTTCTTTATTAATTGTTTTTTTATTAGCAAATGGATGTGATTTTGAAACTATTAAATTAAGTTCATCATAAACAAAATGTTCTATTGTTAAATTTTTTTTTAGATCATCTGAAATTTCCCCACCAACTATAGCAATATCTATTTCTTGATTTAAAATACTTTTTGCAATTATTTGGGTTGAATTAACTTGGACTTTTAGATCAATTTGTGGATAATTTTGAGCGAATAAAGTTAACATTCGTGGCATTAAATAAGTCCCAATTGTTTGACTTGCTCCAATTATAAGATATCCCCGATCTCCATTTTTTAAATCAATTAAAGCTCGGCAACTTTCTTCACATAAAGCCAGTATTCGTTCAGAGTATTCTAAAAAAATTTTTCCGTTTTCTGTTAGAGAAATTCTATTATTCTCACGATTTACTAATAGAATATCAAGATTTTTTTCTAATGTTTTAATTTGTTTACTTAATGATGGCTGAGAAAGATATAAAATTTCAGCTGCTTTTGTAAAATTTTTTTCTGTTGCAATTGCCTTTAGAATTCGAAGTTGTTGTAAAGTAAAAGGAAGCATTAGTATTTATATTTTAATTATCTATAATTAACATTAAAGAAATTATTTTTTAGTACAATATTATAGTATAAGATAATTTATATAGAAAATCTTTACTGGAGAAATTTCATGGATTGGAATGAAATTCAAAACTTTTCATCAAATATAGTTTTTGGAGTTTTATTATTTGCAATGGTTGTCTATTGGGTTAATTTGTCCCTATTTAAAGAGGTATCTTTTTTATCTAAAATTGGACGATTTAGTACAACAATAGCTAATGTATTATTATTTTTTATTCTTGGTTCTCGTTGGGTTATAGCAGGCTATTTTCCGTTAAGTAACTTATATGAGTCATTATTATTTTTAACTTGGACTCTATTAACGATTTATCTGTATATTGAGGCAAAAACAAAAAGTAAATTAATTGGAGCAATACTAATTCCTGTTGCTTTGTTAATTAACGGATTTGCAAATTTAACTCTTTCACCAGAGATGCAAAAATCAAGTCCACTAGTTCCAGCTTTACAATCAAATTGGTTAATGTTGCATGTAAGTATGATGTTATTAAGTTATGCAGCACTAATAATGGGCTCATTATTATGTATTTTATTTTTAGTGATTTCCCGTTATAAAGATATTGATTTTAAAATTGTGGATAATTCATCTTTGCCATTATATAATATAATGTTAGATTATTATGAAGCAAAATTTTTATCTTCTTCGAGCGAAATTTCTGAGCTTGGTAAATTAAAATTGCTTCAAAGTCTAGATAATTGGAGTTATCGAATTATTGGGTTAGGATTTCCATTTTTAACAATTGGTATTATATCTGGTGGAGTTTGGGCTAATGAAGCATGGGGTTCATATTGGAGTTGGGATCCTAAAGAAACTTGGGCTTTGATTACTTGGTTAGTTTTTGCAACTTATTTACATGCGCGAATTACTAAAGGTTGGGAAGGTAAGAAAACTGCTATTTTAGGTGGTTTAGGCTTTTTTGTAATTTGGATTTGTTATTTAGGAGTAAATTTCTTAGGAAAAGGTTTGCACAGTTATGGTTGGTTATCATAATATTACGAAAATTGTTTAAATCAGACTGACCTGATCTGAATTTAGTATTTAATTTTTAAGAGTTCTAAATGTATTTACTAAAAAAATGCTGATAATTCAATAAAATTATCAGCAAATGAAAAACCATTTTAACTGAATTGTAAGCTATTAATTCCTTATTAAAGAAACCCATTTTGTATGTTTAAAACATACAAAATATTAAGTTTAAGTTAAAGATCATCAGCACCAAGAATAATCCTATAACTATAAATTACTTCTTTTTTTATCTATTATTTTAAAAACTTTGGCATTGAACTATCTTCCCGGGAGGTCCCCCTCCAAGTATTGTCGTCGATTTATAACGTTTCACAACTGAGTTCGAGATGGATCAGTGTGGTTCCGCTTAGTACACTAAAAACACCAAAGCAAAATAGTTACTAGTAATTAAAACTAGTAACTAAAAAATTCAAGTCCTCGGTCTGTTAGGACATCTCAGCTCATATATTACTATATTTATACTTAATGCCTATCAAACGGTTAGTCTTACCGTGACCTTACTCACTTACGTGATGAGAATACTCATCTTGAGGTGGGCTTCCCACTTAGATGCTTTCAGCGGTTATCCTCTCCATACATAGCTACCCAGCGTTTACCGTTGGCACGATAACTGGTACACCAGAGGTATGTCCTTCTCGGTCCTCTCGTACTAAAGAAGGCTCCTCTCAATATTCTAACGCCTACACCGGATATGGACCGAACTGTCTCACGACGTTCTGAACCCAGCTCGCGTACCGCTTTCATGGGCGAACAGCCCAACCCTTGGGACGTACTACCGCCCCAGGATGCGATGAGCCGACATCGAGGTGCCAAACCTCCCCGTCGATGTGAACTCTTGGGGGAGATCAGCCTGTTATCCCTAGAGTAACTTTTATCCGTTGAGTGACGGCCTTTCCACTCAGTACCGTCAGATCACTAAGACCGACTTTCGTCCCTGCTCGACTTGTAGGTCTCACAGTCAAGCTTCCTTATGCCTTTACACTCTAGATACGATTTCTACACGTTCAGAGGAAACCTTTGTACGCCTCCGTTACCATTTGGGAGGCGACCGCCCCAGTCAAACTGCCCGCCTGAAACTGTTCTTTGACCAGATTATGATACAAAGTTAGAAATCTAACATTACAAGAGTGGTATCTCACTGATGGCTCAAATACTCCCGCAAGAATATCTTCAAAGCCTCCCACCTATACTGCGCAAATAAAGTCCAATTTCAATTTCAAGTTACAGTAAAGCTTCATAGGGTCTTTCTGTCCAGGTGCAGGTAGTCCGCATCTTCACAGACAAGTCTATTTCACCGAGCCCCTCTCCGAGACAGTATCCAAATCATTACGCCTTTCGTGCGGGTCGGAACTTACCCGACAAGGAATTTCGCTACCTTAGGACCGTTATAGTTACGGCCGCCGTTCACCAGGGCTTCAGTTACCAGCTTCGCTAATGCTAACCGACTTCTTTAACCTTCTGGCACTGGGCAGGCGTCAGCCCCCATACATCGTCTTACGACTTAGCGGAGACCTGTGTTTTTGGTAAACAGTTGCTTGGATCTTGTTATTGCAACCTTATAAATAAGGCACTCCTTCTCCCGAAGTTACGGAGTCATTTTGCCGAGTTCCTTAGAGAGAGTTATCTCGCGCCCCTTAGTATACTCTACCTACCCACCTGTGTCGGTTATGGTACAGGCATTATTTATTTATGACATTGCGAGCTTTTCTTGGAAGTCTGACATACACTGCTTCGATGCCGTAGCATCTCGTACTCACGCCTCAACTCAAAACGTTTTCTCCGTTTCTCATCATCTCGAACGTTTAAACCGGTAACCAATATCCGGCCAGCTTAGCCTTCTCCGTCCCTCGTTATCAATAAATAATGGTACGGGAATATTAACCCGTTATCCATCGACTACGCTTTTCAGCCTCGCCTTAGGCCCTGACTTACCCTCCGCGGACGAGCCTTCCGGAGGAAACCTTGGGTTTTCGGGGTATAGGATTCTCACCTATATTTTCGTTACTCAAGCCGACATTCTCACTTCTGCTTCGTCCATATCCGCTTACGCTAATACTTCAATCTACAACAGAACGCTCCCCTACCGATATTATTATCGCACAGTTTCGGCAAATTACTTAGTCCCGTACATTTTCGGCGCAGGTTTACTCGATCAGTGAGCTATTACGCACTCTTTAAAGGATTGCTGCTTCTAAGCAAACCTCCTGATTGTTTCTGCACTCCCACCTCCTTTATCACTTAGTAATTATTTAGGGACCTTAACTGGTGCTCTGGGCTGTTTCCCTCTTGACAATGGAGCTTATCCCCCACAGTCTCACTGATAAATCATAAATAATTAAATTAAAACCTAGTATTCTTAGTTTGCAACGATTTGGTACCGAATTACCAGCCCGCATACGTAACAGTGCTTTACCCCCAAGTCTTTGATTTATCGCTGCGCCAAAACGCATTTCGGGGAGAACCAGCTAGCTCCGAATTCGATTGGCATTTCACCCCTAACCACAATTCATCCGCTGATTTTTCAACATCAGTCGGTTCGGTCCTCCACTTAGTATTACCTAAGCTTCAACCTGACCATGGTTAGATCATCCGGGTTCGGGTCTATAACCAGTGACATATATTCGCCCTATTCAGGCTCGCTTTCACTATGGCTCCAGCATTCTCTGCTTTAACCTGCCACTACCTATAAGTCGCCGGCTCATTCTTCAACAGGCACGCAGTCAGACGTTTTAGTCGTCCTCCTACTGATTGTAAGTTTATGGTTTCATGTTCTTTTCACTCCCCTCCCGGGGTTCTTTTCACCTTTCCCTCACGGTACTGTTTCACTATCGGTCATTCAGTAATATTTAGCCTTACGAGGTGGTCCTCGCTGATTCACACGGAATTTCACGTGCTCCATGCTACTTGGGATTCAATCTGATTGTTTTAATTTTCGACTACGAGACTATCACTCTCTTTGGCTAAGCATTCCAACTTATTCGTCTAATTATCACATTTAATCATGCACGACTGTCCCACTACCCTTAATATTATTAAGTTTAGGCTTTTCCCATTTCGCTCGCCGCTACTAAGGGAATCGTTTTTACTTTCTTTTCCTCTAGGTAATAAGATGTTTCAGTTCCCTAGGTTCGCTCTTGCTTATTTATGTATTCAATAAGTAGTATTAAAGTTTCCTCATTCGGAGACCTCCGGATCATAGCTTATTTCCAGCTCCCCGAAGCGTATCGTCGGTAGTCACGTCCTTCATCGCTTCTGAATGCCAAGGTATCCCCCATAAACTCTTAATTCCTTGAATTTAAGACTTTATCTTATCTTATTCTTTCTTAAAAAAATTACTTTATTCATTTTTTCATTTGGAGGTAAGCAGGTTCGAACTGCTGACACCCGCCGTGCAAGGACGGTGCTCTCCCAACTGAGCTATACCCCCATTGGGCCATCCTGGATTCGAACCAGGGACCTCACCCTTATCAGGGGTGCGCTCTAAACCATCTGAGCTAATAGCCCATTTATTTTATATATCGACCAAAAATTTAAAAAATATCTTTTTTAAAAGGAGGTGATCCAACCGCACCTTCCAGTACGGTTACCTTGTTACGACTTCACCCCAGTCACTAATTCTACCTTAGGCATCCTCCTCCAATAAAGGTTAGAGTAACGACTTCGGGCATAACCAGCTTCCATGGTGTGACGGGCGGTGTGTACAAGGCCCGGGAACGAATTCACCGCTGTGTAGCTGACCAGCGATTACTAGCGATTCCAACTTCATGCAGGCGAGTTGCAGCCTACAATCCGAACTTAGAACGAGTTTATAGATTAGCTAATCTTCGCAGAGTTGCATCTCATTGTCTCGCCCATTGTAGCACGTGTGTAGCCCAGGGTGTAAGGGGCATGCTGACTTGACGTCATCCCCGCCTTCCTCCGGTTTATAACCGGCAGTCTTTCTAGAGTTCCATAAAGGCAACTAAAAATAAGGGTTGCGCTCGTTGCGGGACTTAACCCAACATCTCACGACACGAGCTGACGACAGCCATGCACCACCTGTGTATACGTTCCAAACGGCACTTTCTTTTTTCAAAGAAATTCGTATCATGTCAAACCCTGGTAAGGTTCTTCGCGTTGCATCGAATTAAACCACATGCTCCACCGCTTGTGCGGGCCCCCGTCAATTCCTTTGAGTTTCACTCTTGCGAGCATACTTCCCAGGCGGGATACTTAACGCGTTAGCTTTAATACTGCACAGGTCGAACTGTTCAACATCTAGTATCCATTGTTTACGGCTAGGACTACTGGGGTATCTAATCCCATTTGCTACCCTAGCTTTCGTCTCTGAGTGTTAGTAATAGCCCAGTAAAGTGCCTTCGCCATCGGTGTTCTTTCCAATCTCTACGCATTTCACCGCTCCACTGGAAATTCCCTTTACCCCTACTATACTCTAGTCTAATAGTTTCGACTGCGATTTCGAAGTTGAGCTTCAAGATTTAACAGTTGACTTATTAAACCACCTACAGACGCTTTACGCCCAGTGATTCCGGATAACACTTGCATCCTCCGTCTTACCGCGGCTGCTGGCACGGAGTTAGCCGATGCTTATTCTTCAGGTACACGTCATTTTATTCCTCCCTGAAAAAAGAGGTTTACAACCCATAGGCCGTCATCCCTCACGCAGTATTGCTCCGTCAGGCTTTCGCCCATTGCGGAAAATTCCCCACTGCTGCCTCCCGTAGGAGTCTGGACCGTGTCTCAGTTCCAGTGTGTCTGATCGTCCTCTCAAACCAGATACTGATCGTCGCCTTGGTAAGCCATTACCTTACCAACAAGCTAATCAGCCGCAAGCTTCTCTCTAGGCGGAAAATTCCATTTCACTCGAAAGCATATGGGGTATTAGCAACCGTTTCCAGTTGTTATCCCCCTCCTAAAGGCAAATTCTTACGTGTTACTCACCCGTCCGCCACTTGAGTTAAAAACTCTCGTACGACTTGCATGTGTAAAGCATACTGCCAGCGTTCATCCTGAGCCAGGATCAAACTCTCTTAAAATTTCCATGAATTTTTTGTTTAACTTATTTAAATGTCTGTTGACAAAGTTGAATAATAGATTACTAAGTAATCACGATAATAAAGATTTATGTTCAAGTTAATCGTTTAAACTTAAAAAAATATTTTTTACTATTTTTATAAAGATAAAAACCTAAATTAAATTCACTAAACTATATTAAGTATTAGATTAATAACTATAAAAATATATTTTACTTAGGTAATAATTTACTAAAGAATATAAATAGAATAATTAGTCAAGAATCAAATAAATCGAGACCTTTTCCAACCAAATGGACAGTTTTGTCGACCAAAAAAACCTTAAAAAGCTTAGTTCTCAAAGTCGACTACCCATTTTTTTACCAGCTTGGTTAATTAAAATTATTGATAACACAATTAAAAAGAACAATGGATTATTGATTAAATTCTCTCAAAAAACAGAATAAATAATAATAAATTCTTAACTAATTTTTAGAGTCTATAAAAAATTTTAGAAATATAAAATAATAAATACTAATAAACCTTCAAAAGTGCGTTTCACTTTTGAAGGTCTTTAATTGTAAACATTTGTTAGAAATTTCACTCATAAAATGCTAACGAGAGTGGGTTTAATGAAGATGTCCATGAAGAAAACTTAGATTAGTTAAAAACTCATTTGATAATAATTGTGTAGGGAAATGATTATTAATACTCGTAGCCTGAGTCACTAAATCACTTTGTTGATTCAATTCTTGAATAATATTGTCAGGTAAAAATTGAATATCCAAATCTCCATATGCTTTTTGCATATAATCTAAAATTTCAGGTCTTTCATTATACCAAAATTCTCTTATCTCATTTGGAATAGGATGACGATACCATAAAATTGGTAAATAATGAAATACTAATACATTCTTCATTTCATCATTTACTGCTAATTGTGCTTCTTCTGCCTCACTCGGAAGAAATGGCATAGTAAATATTAAATGGTTTAAACTATCTGCTATTACACCAAGTATTCCTAAAAAAATACTTCCAGTAATATTTACCCCAAGTATAGCTGGTACGATTCCTTGGAGAACATCTTCGGTCCAATCTACTGCTGCAGCAAGATAACACCATGGAAATGTATAGGGATTAATATAAATAAACCACGATAAAGCAATTCGTAATATTACCATTTGAGAATAAACCATAAGGCCTATAAATAAAACTTCACGAATTGTTTCTAAAAGACTAATATCTAAACAAATATTTAATCGAACTTGAATAAATTCTGAGAGCCAATCAGGTAAAAAATAAATATTTTTATAGTTTTCAATATAAAAATTATAAAATCCTTCTTGACTACTTTCATATATATATCTTGGTACTGATTCTACTTTAGGCGTTGGCCCAACTATCATTTCAAACCATGTTTCTGGCCTTTGAACGGGTGGCCAGAAAGTTCTATGTTGTGGTAAGTTATCAAGAAATTGTGACCGAACGTATACTTCATCAGGGATATCATAAATAGTTGGCATTCCTGAATTTTCTGGGTATCCAAAAAATCCAGCTATTTTTTTAAAAAGATTACCTACTATTTCATAAAAGGTAATTCGAACCGGAATAAATTTTTCGTCTAAACTCATTTGGAATTTTGAACTATTATTAGGTTAATAATATAATATTTATCAAAATCTATCATATACAAATACAAATATGTAGTATAAAAAATAAATAAAATTCTATCAATAGTTTTTGGATTTTTTAAAAATTAAATTTTATATTTATACTAAAGAAAGTATATCTACTAACTAATCGGGATAGTAGGATTTGAACCTACGACCCCCTGCTCCCAAAGCAGGTGCTCTACCAAGCTGAGCTATATCCCGAATTCAAGTCTTATAACTATGACTTATAATCCTAAGTAAAATGTACTTTACTAAATTTTTATTAATTCCACAAGGTTTAGTAGTTTTAGAATATTTTATTTTTTTATACACTAATAATTTTTTATACACTAATAAATTGAATAAATTTTGTTACTTGATAAAAACTTACTTGATTTAAAGTATATACTGGAATATTTATTACAAATCAAATTTGATTTGTAATAAATATTATTTTCGTTTATTTATAGATTATGCGAATTTACCCGAAGTTGAAGCGATAACAAAAGCTGCATAAGTTAAAATATAACCAACAGCAAAATGTACTAACCCAACTAAACGAGCTTGTACAATTGAAAGTGCTACTGGTTTATCACGCCAACGAATTAAATTAGCAAGTGGTGTACGTTCATGAGCCCAAACTAATGTCTCAATTAACTCTTGCCAATAACCACGCCATGAAATTAAGAACATGAAGCCAGTTGCCCAAATTAAATGTCCAAATAAGAACATCCATGCCCAAACTGATAAATTATTCATACCAAATGGGTTATAACCATTAATTAATGGTGATGAATTTAACCATAAATAGTCTCTTAACCATCCCATAATATAGTTTGATGATTCATCAAACTGACCTGGGTTACCACCCCAAATTGTCATATGTTTCCAATGCCAATAGAATGTCACCCATCCAATTGTATTTAACATCCAGAACATTGCTAAATAGAACGCATCCCAAGCAGAGATATCACACGTACCACCACGACCTGGACCATCACATGGGAAACTATAACCAAAATCTTTTTTATCTGGCATTAATTTTGATCCACGAGCATCTAAAGCTCCTTTTACAAGAATTAATGTTGTAGTGTGTAATCCTAAAGCAATAGCATGATGAACTAAGAAATCACCAGGACCAATTTTTAAGAATAAATCATTTTTACTATTATTAATAGCTTCTAACCAACCTGGTAACCAAATTTGATTTCCTGCAACTGTAGCAGGGCTAGTTGAAGATGATAATAATACATTAAATTGATACACAGCTTTACCAGAAGCAGCTTGAATATATTCAGCAAATACTGGTTCAAATAAGATTTGTTTTTCTGGTTGACCAAATGCAACAACTGTATCGTTGTGAATATATAAACCTAATGTGTGGAAACCTAAGAATAATGATGCCCAACTTAAATGTGAAATAATAGCTTCTTTATGCTCTAACATTCGAGCTAAAACATTATTTTTATTTAATTCTGGGTCATAATCACGCACAAAGAAAATAGCTCCATGAGCAAATGCACCAACCATTAAGAAACCAGCAATATATTGATGATGTGTATATAATGCAGCTTCAGTTGTAAAATCTTTCGATAAGAATGCATATGGAGTTAACGCATACATATGTTGAGCAGTTAAAGATGTAGCAACACCTAAAGATGCTAATGCTAAACCTAATTGCATATGTAAAGAGTTTGTAATTGTTTCAAACAACCCAACGTGACCAGCTCCTAATCGACCTCCAGGAGGACGATGAGCATCTAAGATTTCTTTCATATTATGGCCAATACCGAAGTTTGTTCGGTACATATGTCCAGCTACAATAAAAACAACTGCAATTGCTAATTGATGGTGGGCAATATCACTTAACCATAAAGATTGTGTTTGAGGATGAAAACCCCCTAAGAATGTTAAAATTGCTGTCCCAGCTCCTTCAGCTGTACCATAAACATGGTCAGCACTATCTGGGTTTTCAGCATAAACTGTCCAATTACCACTAAAGAATGGAGTTAAACCAGCTGGATGTGGAGGAGTTGTTAGGAAATTATCCCAGCCAACATGAACACCACGTGATGCAGGAAGTGCCACGTGAACAAGGTGACCAGTCCAAGCTAAAGAACTAACCCCAAATAATCCCGATAAATGATGATTTAATCGTGATTCATTATTTTTAAACCAAGATAAACTTGGACGGAATTTTGGTTGTAAATGTAACCAACCTGCGAATAATAATGCACATGATAATAATAATAAGCCAATTGCGCCTGCATATAATTCTTGATTAGTTCGGAATCCAATTGTATACCACCATTGGTATACACCTGAGTACGCAATGTTTACAGGATATGAATTACCTTTACTAAATGCTTTTATAGCAGATTCTCCAAAATGCGGATCCCAAATAGAATGTGCAATTGGTTTCACTTTTAATGGGTTACCGACCCATTTTTCAAAATTTCCTTGCCAAGCAACATGGAATAGGTTTCCTGAAGTCCATAGGAAAATAACGGCTAAATGACCGAAATGTGAAGCAAAAATTTTTTGATATAAATTTTCTTCAGTCATACCATCATGTGCTTCTAAATCATGAGCAGTAGCGATACCATACCAAATTCGTCGCGTTGCTGGATCTTGTGCAAGGGCTTGGCTAAACTTTGGAAATTTAGTTGCCATAATTGTTAGATGCCTTTTATATAAATATTAATTATTAATTTGTTGGAAACGAGTTTATTGATTCTTACTCAGTTTAACTAATTGCAATTGATCTTGCTAAGAAGAATGACCAAGTAGTTCCGATACCACCAAGTAGATAATGAGCTAGACCAACAGCACGACCTTGAGTAATACTTAATGCACGTGGTTGAATTGCTGGAGCAAAATTTAATTTGTTATGTGCCCAAACAATTGACTCAATTAATTCTTGCCAATATCCTCGACCACTGAATAAGAACATTAAACTGAATGCCCAGATAAAGTGAGCTCCTAAGAAAATTAAACCATATGCTGACGAAGCAGATCCATAAGATTGAATTACTTGTGAAGCTTGTGACCATAAGAAGTCACGTAACCATCCATTAATAGTAATAGCACTTTTTGCAAAGTTACCACCTGTAATGTGTGATATACTTCCATCTGGTGAAATAGTTCCCCAAACATCTGATTGCATTTTCCAGCTAAAGTGGAAAAGTACTACAGAAATTGAGTTATACATCCAGAATAAACCTAAGAAAACATGATCCCAACTTGAACTTTGACATGTACCACCACGCCCTGGTCCATCACAAGGGAAACGGAAACCTAAATTTGCCTTATCTGGAATTAATTTTGAACTACGTGCATATAATACACCTTTTAATAAAATTAAAACTGTTACATGAATTGTAAATGCATGAATATGGTGAACCATAAAATCTGCTGTACCTAATTTAATAGGCATCATTGCAATTTTACCACCAACTTCTACAACTTCACCACCAAAAGCATAACTTGTTGTAGCTAAAGCATTTGGAGCAGTTGTTCCAGGTGCTAATAAATGAATATTTTGAACCCATTGAGCAAAAATCGGTTGCAATTGAATTGCTTTATCCGAGAACATATCTTGTGGACGACCTAAAGCTCGCATTGTATCATTATGAATATAGAATCCAAAGGCATGACAACCTAAGAAAATACAAACCCAATTTAAATGTGAGATAATAGCATCACGGTGTCGTAATACACGGTCTAATAAGTTATTATAATTATTAGCTGGTGTGTAATCACGGACCATAAAGATTGCACCATGAGCAGCACCACCTACGATACAGAACCCACCAATCCATACATGGTGTGTAAATAAAGAAAGTTGTGTTGCATAATCTGTTGCAATATATGGATATGGAGGCATTGCATACATATGATGTGCTACAATGATACTTAATGAACCCATCATAGCTAAGTTAATTGCTAACTGTGCATGCCATGATGTTGTTAAAATTTCATATAATCCTTTATGACCTTCTCCTGTGAATGGTCCTTTGTGAGCTTCTAAAATTTCTTTCATACTGTGACCAATACCCCAATTAGTACGGTACATGTGCCCAGCAAAAATGAATAAAACTGCTAAAGCTAAATGGTGATGAGCAATATCACTTAACCATAAACCACCTGTAACTGGGTTTAATCCACCTTTAAATGTAAGAAAATCTGAATACTCTCCCCAGTGACCACCAAAGAATGGAGCTAATCCTTTTGAAAAACTAGGGTATAATTGACTCATTAATTCACGATTAATTAAAAACTCGTGAGGTAATGGAATTTCTTGAGGTGCTACACCTGCATCTAATAATTTGTTAATTGGTAATGCAATATGAATTTGATGACCTGACCAAGATAAACAACCTAATCCTAATAGTCCTGCTAAATGATGATTCATCATTGATTCAGCGTTTTGGAACCATTCTAATTTAGGTGCTGCTTTATGGTAGTGGAACCAACCAGCAAATAACATAATTGCTGACATTGCAAGACCACCAATTGCAATCCAATATAATTCAACTTCACTAGTAATTCCTTCTGCACGCCACATTTGGAACCAACCTGAAGTTGTTTGAACACCTTGGAAATTTCCACCAACATCACCGTTTAAAATTTCTTGACCAACAATTGGCCAAACAACTTGTGAACTTTGTTTAATATTAACTGGATCATTTAACCAAGCTGAATAATTAGAGAAATATGCCCCATGGAAATGCATACCACTTATCCATAAGAATATTACTGCTAACTGTCCAAAGTGTGCACTGAAAATTTTACGAGAAACTTCTTCTAAAGAACTAGTTTGACTATCAAAGTCATGCGCATCTGCATGTAAATTCCAAATCCAAGTAGTTGTCTTTGGACCCTTCGCTAGAGTTCTAGAAAAATGACCGGGTTGTGCCCATTTTGCGAAACTAGTTTCGACAGCGTCTTTTTCAACAAAAACTTGAACATTTTTTGCGCGACGGTCGGTTGAGCTTATTGCCATTAATTTTCTCCTATGTTGGGAGACGAAAATTTATGAAACTCTCATAAACAATAAAGAATAGCGACTAATTATCTATCTGTTAATTATGAGTTTTCAAAATATAATTATACATTTTTTTAATAAATTTTAATTAAGTTTTTTTAACTTTTATAAGTTATTACAATAATTAAAAAATTTGAACAATTTAAACTATAAAATAATTTAAAATTAGTATTTACTAGTTAAAATCAATCAGAAACAATTTTTTAAATTTCTGATTGATAATTAATACTTATTATTAATAAAAGTTTAGAAATATAATCCTAACATATCTGGGAAAAAGCGATTAATTTCAATAATAAAACCCGCTGTAAATGTCATCCAGATTGTTAAAAGAACAGGAGCTGTTGATAAATATTTTTGAAAGTCTTCCATAAAAATTTAAGGTAAATATAAATATAGTAAAAAATTTATTATATAAATGTTATTCTAACGTGGTGATACAGTCACTTCATCTTTCGGTGCTATTAATTCATTGCTTATTAGCTCTTGCCATGCTGAAATTGGCCAAATGTATCCAGTACTCATTATTTTTAAAGCTAATGGTACATTAATAATAATTTCGCTTTCAGCAGGATTTTTTGTTGTACTAACAGCACGTAAGTATTTTCTACCAACCCAGCCAATCCAACCTGAGATGTAGATAAATCCAAATCCTGGAAGAATAAATTCAGCAGCGTGACTCCAACGCCCATCAGCAATTAAATGTGGTAATCCATCTGTTCCACATAATAACTCTGATCGAGCATATTTATCAAATCTAGCATTTGTTCGATCAATTTGTTGTTGTAAAGCTAAAGCTGGTGGTGAACCCGCTTCATATTGTTTCATTCTTTGTTCTAATTTTTTTACACTTGTTTTCAATCTTTTACTAAAAGTTGGAGATTCACTACATTTTGTTAATCCTCCAATATCAGCTAAAGCTTGATCAGGTGTAAAAACTAATAGTACTGCAAAAAGTAAGGATACTAAGTTAAAACGTTTCATTATTAAAATAAGATTTAAAATTATTGATTTAGTAAAAAATTTCAAAGAACTAGAGTTACTACTTACTATATATAGTAATATAGTTTTTAATAAAAAAAATATTTATTTAAATAATGAAAGAAAGAGTTATAAATTTGAATGATAAAAAAATTTTTTCTAAACTTTAAAACATTTTTCATAATTTAAAATGTTTTAAAGTTTAGAAAAATTATAGATTATTCGAAATCTTTACGATTTGGATTTCGTGACGGATCACCTGAAAGAAGTCCAAAAATAAATAAAGAAACAAAAAAGATAACCGTTGTGTAAACCAAGATTTTTAAAGTTAGCATTTAATTTTTCTTAGAAATTATTTTTAATAATATTAATTATACTAAAATAAAATGATTCTGAATTATTTAATTCAAGAAAAATTATATATAGTAATCTTATCCTTTAGTACCAAAATGACTAGAACTTAAAAGAAAAGGATAAATTTTTAGAACTGTTATCGTAACTCGTTTTGATAAATTTAAAGTTTTTTTATTTTTAAGTGATAGATAACCTTCAATTATAATATAATCATTTAGTTTATAATAATTTGTAACATCTTTTCCTAAATTACCCCAAAAAACTAAATTAACAATAGTATTATTTTTAAATTGTGGTAATTGAACTCGAAATTCAGTAACAGGAATAGTTTTATTAACTAATTTTTGTTTAGGATTTTCTAAAATTTTAACTATACCTGAAATATAGTTAGTATCAGCCATAATTTTAAATAATTAGATCTTTTTGTTTTTGAACATCTTCAAAATTGATATCTCTTAATCGTTTTAATAATCTAACAAAATATTCTAGGAAATAATCATCTAATTGAATTATTTCTTCTGGATCTATTTTAAACATTCGATATAAATCAAATGTTGATTTTGAAAAATTATTTTCGGTATTTAAAATTTCAACAAAAGATAATCGATCACTAATATTTTGACCCCATTCAAAAAACCCAAAGAAATTACTAACTAGTTTTAAAACTGTTAAAGGTACACGTTGAACTTTTGCTGTTTGACCAGCCAATTGTTCACATAAATTAATAATCTCTGAAGATACCCAACCTTTTAATCCACTTAAGAAGAAAGTTTGATTTGCAGTTTGGGGAATTTGTAAAGATCTTAAACAAAACTTTGCAATATCTTGTGTATCCATATATGAAATATATGTATTTTCATTCGTTACCCAAATTGGTAAATTTTCCAAAATTGGTATTGCATATTGTTCAATTAAACCTTGATAAAATCCAGTTAATCTAAATATTGTGTATGGAATATTAGACTCTTTAAGTTTTAGTTCAATTCCATATTTTAGTTTCATTAAAGGGATATTATCAAATTGTTCTACATTTTGAGCTGAGAAAAAAATAAATCTTTTAATATTAGCTGCTTTCGCAGCTTCGATTAAACTTAGTTTTCCATCCCAATCCACTTTTTTTAAAGAATCTAACTCATTTGGACGACTTGTTGAAGCATCAATAATAGCAGTAATTCCTTTTAAACAAGGTGGTATTGTTTCTGGACGCGTTAAATCACCATAAACTAATTCAACTCCCCATTCTTTTAAAAAACTGGCTTTTCGAAAGTTACGGACTAAACAACGTACTTTATAGCCTTTAGTTAAAGCTTGTAAAACAACTTGACGGCCTAATGTCCCAGTTCCTCCAATAATAAGTAGACTCATACATTAAAATTTTTTTAATTAAAAATTGTACTTTGTAAAATATCTTCCGCTTCAAGATTAACTAATTCTTTTTTTGTTAATACTTGACCACGGCTGTCAAAAATTCGATTTGCTTGACGCATTCTTGCTCGATCTAAAGCATTTTTAACACTTCTTGCATTAGCGAATAATGGTTTTTCTTTTCGTTTTTTAATATATTCTACTAAAGCAAGTTCAGCATCTGGTGTCAGTTGATATTGTTGCTCTTCTAACATTAATTTAGAAATTTTTAACAATTCTTCAACAGAATAATCAGGGAAATCAATATGATTCGCAATACGTGAAGATAAACCTGGATTCGATTCATAGAATTTATCCATTGGTTCTTTATAACCTGCTAGAATCACAACTAGATCATCACGTTGATTTTCCATAACTTGTAATAAAATTTCAATAGCTTCTTGCCCATAATCTCTTTCATTATCTGGTTTGTATAAGTAGTATGCTTCATCAATGAATAAAACTCCACCCATTGCTTTTTTTAATACTTCTTTTGTTTTTGGTGCTGTATGACCAATATATTGACCTACTAAATCATCTCGTGTAACAGTTAATAGATGACCTTTTTTAATATAACCTAATTGGTATAAGATATCAGCCATTTTTAAACCAACCGTTGTTTTTCCAGTTCCAGGGCTACCAGTAAAAGACATATGTAAACCAGGGTTAGCTGATGTAATACCTAGATTTTTTCTTAATTTATCAATTAATAATAAAGCTGCAATTTCTCGAATACGAGATTTTACAGGTGCTAAACCAACTAATTCTTCATCTAATAAATTTAATATCTTTGCAATTTCTGTTTTAGCATACTCTTCTTGCAAATTAATAGGACTCATATTCATAAAAGTTAAATTTTTTTATTTTAATAACTAGAAATTTTGTATATATTAAACCAGTTAAATTATAACTGGTTTAATAGTTTTATGCTAGCGCATAATTAAGTAATTGTAAAGGTTGGGATACTTGAAAGACAAATAAATGCAAATCCTGCGCTTCCACATGCGCCAATAAAGAATCCACCTTTAAATTGATCCCAAGCTTTTTTAGTTTGTAGATCATTATCAGAAGCTGTTGATTTACCCTGTCCAAAAGCAGCTACGCCATAGATAGTTAAACCCAATGTTAAAATTATAATTAAACCAATTGTTGAAAGAAAACCAGCCATTAATGCAGCATCTGAATCACGTAATGGACCTAATTTAACAAATGGACCTATTAAAAAATAACCATGCGCTAAACCAATTTCTAGACCACGTAATAAAGGTGTTAAGCCAAATCGATATGCTGGTAAATTTTGTAAAATTGCTCTTGTCATTGCAGATGACGTTATTGGCGTTGCTAAATGACCAACAAATGGGTCATCATTATAAGGTTTAATAAAGTTAGCCATAAAATTAATTTAAAAATTAGTTAAATTTAATAATAAAATTTTTTGATTAAATTAAATATAAGGATAGTGAAAATTTTATGAAAATTTTTACCAACCAAAATTTTTATATAGATTACTATATAATATATACTAATATACAGAAAAATTTTTATAAACTTCATTTTGATAAAATAAGAAAGATTTTATGACAATTGCTATAGATTATTTTTTACTAGTAGGATTTTGCTTCGCACTTAGTTCTGGTTTATATTTAGGACTTAAATCAATTAAATTAATTTAATTTGTCAAGTCGTAACAAATGCAACAAGAAATTCGTCAAGATAAAATTATTGGATCAAGACGTTTTAGTAATTATTTCTGGTCATTTTTTTTGCTTTTAGGAGGTATAGGTTTTTTATTAGCTGGAATATCTAGTTATCTAAAAATCAATTTATTACCATTTGCAAATCCAACTGAACTAGTTTTTATACCCCAAGGTTTAGTAATGATGTTTTATGGAACCTTAAGTATTGGCATAAGTATTTATATACTTGTTACAGTCTTACTAGATATTGGGAGTGGGTATAATGAATATAATAGAGTTGAGAATCTTGTAAAAATAGTTAGAAAGGGATTTCCAGGAAAAAACCGTGAAATTCTTCTAACTTATCCTTTAACGAATATTCGAGCAATTGGTATAAAAATTACAGAAGGGTTAAACCCAACTCGAAGTATTTATTTATGTTTAAAAGATGAACGTAATATACCTTTAACGCCTGTGCAAGAACCAACTTCAATTTCAAATTTAGAAGAAGAAGCTGCTGATTTAGCAAAATTTCTTGATTTAAAATTAGAAAATTTATAAGATTTTATTGCTTTTTATACCCGCATAATTCTATAATAAAATTATGCGGGCATAGTTTAGTGGTAAAACCTTAGCCTTCCAAGCTAATGATGGGGGTTCGATTCCCCCTGCCCGCTTGTTTTTACTTAATCAATTAGAATGAGCAACAATCTTTTTTTTATAGGAGAATATATAAATATGTCTGGTGGATCTACGGGTGAACGTCCGTTTTCGGATATTATTACTAGTGTACGTTATTGGATTATTCATAGTATTACAATTCCATCACTTTTTGTATCGGGATGGTTATTTGTTAGTACTGGTTTAGCATACGATGTATTTGGAACTCCACGTCCAAATGAATACTTCACGCAAGATCGTCAACAAATCCCCCTAGTAAATGATCGATTCAGTGCAAAACAAGAATTAGAAGATTTAACTAAAGGTTTATAATTTTAAGGAAAAAAAAAAATGGCAAAAAATATTAATCAACCTGTAGCTTATCCTATTTTTACTTTCCGTTGGCTAGCAGTTCATGGTTTAGCAGTACCAACAGTATTCTTCTTAGGTGGAATTACTGCAATGCAATTCATTCAACGATAAATTAATAATATAAAATAGATAAGAGGTAATTTTTTATGACAGGTCCAAATCCAAATAAACAAGCTGTAGAATTAAACCGAACTTCTCTTTATTGGGGACTTCTATTAATTTTTGTTTTAGCAGTATTATTCTCAAGTTATTTTTTCAATTAATATTTACGTAATATAATAGGAGCTTTTTTTATGGCAAATACTGGTAGAATTCCTTTATGGCTTGTAGGTTTAGTAGGTGGTTTAGCAGTAATTACAATGCTTAGTTTATTTATCTACGGTGCATATTCAGGTTTAGGTTCATCATTATAAACTTAATACTATAATAATTATTCTAAATCTCGATTAGTTTTAATTAATATTAATTAAAACTAATCAATTTTATCTTCGAAATTGTTTTTTTAATTTTTTAAAAACATTTTTAATTAGTTTGTTCAAGATATTGGTTATTTGCCAACTATTTTTGGTTCCATTACCAAACCAACCATACCAAAATTTGGGTAAAAATCGACTGAAATTTTTTTCTTTTTCTTCTGAATCTTGCCATGCTGTACCACCTCCACTATATATACTATTTTTTGGACGTGGGCCAATATGAAGTTCTGTATTTTCAACAAAAAATGGGAAATAAAAATATTGTCCCCATATTGCATGAAATAATCCAAAAAGTATTAATCCAATATGAATTAAAACAACAGCGGCAATTACTCCGTTTAAAATATTAATTTGCAACAATAAATTACGATCTACAATTTCATTTAAAGCAGATTCTGGTTCAGAAAGTTGAGGAATTAATACAAATGTTTGAAAATAATAAACACGATAGATAAAATAAATAAAGATCTGTTCAACCATACCAATTATAAGTAAAAAAGTCCAATGCCATCTTACTAAATAAGGGCAATATTTTTTACCAATTCGCGTAATTACTGCATAAGCGGCAACTCCTGAAAGTTGACCCCAAAATTTACTACAAATATCAAAAATTTTTGGTATGATTTTATTATAAATTTTGTAATAAAGTGGTAAGACATTAGATTTAATAGGTTCACTCAAATTTGAAACTATCATCGATATTGGATCAATATAATTTCTATATCCAGTTTCTTGATCTACATCTATAATACCTTTTGTAACTGCATAATATACTACTTGACCTGGATTATACCAATGAACATCCTCTCCTAACTTTAAATCAGTTAAAACCATCTGACGATGAAGAGAACGTAATTGAACAGCGTCTAGTCCAAGTTTATGTAAAAATGGAAGTTTCAGTAATACGCTTCTATACATTGAAATAAGATCAATTAAATGTCTATACCATAAATACCCAGCAAATAATCCAATACAAGTTATATAAAAGGAAGTTTTTAAATTGTATCGTATTGCAAGAATTATAAAACGTAAAAAAAGAATAAAAAATAGAACGTTTTCAATATCTGCTAAAGTTAATCCATCTTGAATTTTTTCCCATAACCCTTCTACAATTAATTTTAGTGTATCTAAAGATAAAGCAGATGAAGGTTCAATTGGGATATTTGAAAGATTCAAATTATAATCACTTTCTATTGCTTGGGAATAAGTATTTTGATTATTTGGATTTTCTAATCCAAACCAATTTAAGACTGTTTCTTGATCAATATTGATTAAAAGAACTAAAAGTCTAAAGAAATATAACATAGATTTGTTTAATTAATCCTTGTAATTTAAGGAATTTAAAAGGTTTCATATTCTACCATCATATTGACTAACAATACAAAATTTTTTTATAAAAATCAAGTGTTTCATCCAATTTTTTTTTGTTTATTTTGATAGATATATATTTATATTTTAATTAAGTTTTAATTATAAAAAAATATAGATACCCCCAAGGGAATTCGAATCCCTGTCTGCTCCGTGAAAGGGAGCTGTCCTAGGCCTCTAGACGATGGGGGCCATAAAAATTAAATATTATATTAAGATTTAAGCGGGCAACGCGATTCGAACGCGCGACATCAACCTTGGCAAGGTTGCGCTCTACCACTGAGCTATGCCCGCTAGTATCATTTAGCTATAATAATATATAATATAATTTACAAAAATATATAAAATATGTCAATACTTTAAATTATTTAGAAATTATAGTTTAAACTATAATTTCTAAATAATTTAAATAGCTGATGCAATACCATCAGCAGCAGCAATTACGATAACAAGACTTACCCAAGCTTGAAAAACTCGATTAAAGTTACCTTTTGAATTTTCCCATTCGCCTGGTGTAGCTAAAGCTACTGGAACTGTTATAACTAAACCTAATGAAATTAAAACTAATAAAGCTGTTAAAGCAGTTATCATAAATATCTTATAAAAAATTTTTATATTGATGATCGAATTTAAATGTATACGAGATTAAAGATTACCTTTCTTTAAAGCTAGTAAAACAATTACTGCTGGACCAGCTAACATAATAGCACCTGTAGCTAGTAATTGTCCTATAATTTGCCAATTAATCATTTTTAAAATCCTTATTTATCAATTTTTAATAAAATTTTAGGTAATAAAATAACCGATAATGTTACTTCTAATTTTACTCTAAAATTAATAAAGTAAAAATATTATTTTAAATTATATAGAAAATTTTTATAATAATAATAAATACTTTAATATTTTTATATTTTCATGTTAATATCTTACTAGGGTTGCTAACTCAATGGTAGAGTACTCGGCTTTTAACCGAATAGTTCTGGGTTCGAGTCCCAGGCAACCCAATACGATATTTAGCTAAATAAAAAGTTAATTTTTATTATTTATATTTCCAAAAACAAGATTTTAAATTTGAACGAATAAAAAGTATTTTACCTAACTTTTTTAAGTTAGGTAAAAAATAAATATTATTAATCAATAGGACGCATTGATAATACAGGTTCGTTGGCACGGTTAATACCTTTTTCGAAACCAGCAGCAGCAGCACGGGCACGACCTGAGTGCCACCAGTGACCAATTAAGAAGAAGAATGCTAAGAACCAGTGTGAACAACATAACCATGAACGAGGAGATACATAGTTAACTGAGTTAATTTCTGTTGCTACACCACCTACAGAGTTTAATGAACCTAATGGAGCATGTGTCATGTATTCTGCAGCACGACGCTCTTGCCAAGGTTGAATATCATTTTTAATTTTGTTGATATCTAAACCATTTGGACCACGTAATGGTTCAACCCATGGTGCACGTAAATCCCAGAAACGCATTGTTTCACCACCGAAGATGATTTCTCCACTTGGTGAACGCATTAAATATTTACCTAAACCAGTTGGACCTTGTGCAGATGAAATGTTTGCACCTAAACGTTGATCTCGAACTAAGAATGTAAATGCTTGAGATTGTGATGCTTCAGGACCAGTTGGACCATATAATTCACTTGGATAAGCAGTATTGTTATACCAAGCGTATAACGCAGCTGTGAATCCCATAAGAGAGATAGCAGCTAAACTATAAGAAAGGTAAGCTTCACCTGACCAAACAAAAGCACGACGTGCCCAAGCAAATGGTTTAGTAAAGATATGCCAAATACCACCAGTGATACATAAAATACCAACCCAGATGTGACCACCAACAATATCTTCCATGTTATTTACAGATACAACCCAACCATCTCCACCAAATGGAGAACGGAATACGTAACCAAAGATTACAATTGGGTTTAATGTAGGAGTTGTAATAAAACGAACATCTCCACCACCAGGTGCCCAAGTATCATAAACTCCACCTAAGTACATTGCTTTAATAACTAATAAGAAAGCACCACCACCTAGAAGACATAAATGAATACCTAAGATTGTTGTCATTTTATTTTTATCACGCCAGTCATAACCGAAGAATGGGAATGATTCTTCTAACGTGTCTGGACCTAATAATGAATGGTAAATACCACCAAAACCTAAAACAGCTGATGAAATTAAATGAATTACACCAACAGCAAAGTATGGTACAGTTGTTATAATTTCACCACCTGGTCCAACACCATAACCTAACGTTGCTAAATGTTGCATACAGATAAAACCTTGTTCATATAAAGGTTTTTCTGGAACGAAATGAGATACTTCAAATAAAATCATTGCACCAGCCCAAAATACCATTAATCCGGCATGAGCTACGTGAGCACCTAATAATTTACCTGAAACATTAATTAAACGAGCATTTCCACTCCACCAAGCAAATCCGGTAGATTCAATGTCGCGACCTGCTATACTACTATTAAAGGGCGTTTCCACGTGGTAATACCTCCTCAGGGAATACGAAGTTTTCATGTGGTTGATCTTGTGCAGCCATCCAAGCACGAATACCTTCATTTAATAAAATATTTTTTGTGTAGAACGTTTCAAATTCTGGATCTTCTGCAGCACGTAACTCTTGAGAAACGAAATCATATGCACGTAAGTTTAATGCTAAACCAACGATACCGATTGCACTAGTCCATAAACCTGTAACTGGTACGAATAACATAAAGAAGTGTAACCAACGTTTGTTTGAGAATGCTACACCAAAAATTTGTGACCAGAAACGGTTAGCTGTAACCATTGAGTATGTTTCTTCTGATTGAGTAGGTGTAAATGCACGGAAAGTGTTTGCTGCATCACCATCTTCAAATAATGTATTTTCTACTGTTGCACCGTGAATTGCACAAAGTAAGGCACCACCTAAAATACCAGCAACACCCATCATGTGGAATGGGTTTAATGTCCAGTTATGGAAACCTTGTAAGAATAATAAGAAACGGAAAATTCCTGCTACACCGAAACTAGGTGCAAAGAACCAACTTGCTTGACCTAATGGGTATAATAAGAATACTGAAACGAACACAGCAATTGGACCTGAGAACGCAATTGCGTTATAAGGACGGATACCAACTAAACGTGCAATTTCAAATTGACGTAAACAGAATCCGATTAAACCAAATGCACCATGTAAAGCAACAAAGGTCCAAAGACCACCGATTTGACACCAACGTGTAAAATCACCTTGTGCTTCAGGACCCCATAAAAGTAATAATGAGTGACCCATACTGTTTGCTGGAGAAGAAACAGCAGCAGTTAAAAAGTTACATCCTTCAAGATACGAACTTGCTAAACCATGAGTATACCATGATGTAACAAAAGTTGTACCAGTCATCCAACCACCTGCAGCTAAGTAAGCAGTTGGGAATAATAATAAACCTGACCAACCAACGAAGACAAATCGATCTTTCTTTAACCAATCGTCAACTAGATCAAATAAGCCACGTTCTTGGTTTTGCCCAATAGCAATGGTCATATTTTAATAATCCTTTAATTTAATTAACAATAAAGTAAACAGTTTTTATTTATTTTACTTTAGTCTTATCAACTTATAACTAACATTATACGTTAAATTTAGTAAAATTAGGACGGAAATTTTACTAAATTTATATGATCTAATAAAACTATTAAATAATATTTAGGATATCTTCTTTGGGTTAAAGCTATAATTAATTATTTTTTTAACCCAAAGAATGATAAAATTAAGCAACATCATCAACTGACACATATATAAAAAATAATGCCATACTAAGTGCTGGAAATACTAAACCAACAAGAGGAACTAAAATTGCAGGTAAAAATGCAGCTGTCATATTTTTTTATGGAATTTTTTATTTGTGGATTTATAGTATAGATTGTATATGAAAAGTTGTTATAATTAAACATTAATATAAATCAAAAATTTAGATAGTTTTATAGTAGAATTAATATTATTAAATCTAATATTATTACTCTTAGAAACTTTAAAATTATATTATTACTCATGGAAACTTTATTATTATCGCGTTTACCAGAAGCATATGTTGTTTTTAGTCCTATTGTAGATGTATTACCAGTTATTCCGGTTTTCTTCTTATTATTAGCATTTGTATGGCAAGCTGCAATTGGATTTAGATAATTTTAAATTTATAATTAAACCTTGTTATTGTATAATACTGTTTTAAACAGTATTCTTGTTTATAACTTAATAAAATTTAAATAAATGGTAGAACCTTTATTATCTGGGATAGTTTTAGGACTGATAACTGTGTCTGCACTTGGTCTTTTTGTTGCAGCATTTTTACAATATCGTCGTGGTAATCAATTCGAAATTTAAATTGTTTTAAAATCCTATAATTTATAGGATTTTAAAACAATTTAAATAAATTAAACTATTAAAAAATCTTTTTTATATTAAATAATTATTTATAGAAATTCGAAATGAATATTTAGTTTTATATTTTTTTTTTAATTCTATTGACTATTTAACATTAATTTGATATCTTTATAATTGTTCGATCTTAATAATATGAATGAATGTTAAAATTCTATTTAATTATTTAATCGCTGGTGTAGCTCAACGGTAGAGCAACGGATTTGTAATCCGTAGGTTGGGGGTTCAAATCCCTTCACCAGCTATACTATATATATAATACCTTGAACTCAATTTAGTTATTTAAATATTTATCGTTACATGTTTTTTCTTTAATATATTATGAAAATATATCACAACACAAAAATATTTGTAATCTATAGATGTATAGGCCCAGTAGGAATCGAACCTACATTGGAAACTTAGAAGGTTTCTGTCCTAATCCGTTAGACGATAGGCCCTTAAACAATGTGGGTAATACAGGATTTGAACCTGTGACCTTCTGCTTGTAAGGCAGACACTCTACCGCTGAGTTAATTACCCATTATTTATTTTAATAGTATGTTTACCTATATATATACCTAAAAATAAAGAAAGCGTCAATATTAAAATTTGTTTAAATGTTTCTAATTCTAATCTTCATTATTAAATATTGTTTTTTAATTTTTAATATGTTAAAATTAATCTAAATGAAGGGGTCGGTGTCCGAGTGGTTAAAGGAGACGGATTGTAAATCCGTTGCGTTAAGCTACGTTGGTTCGAATCCAACCCGGCCCAATTAAATATTATCAATTATTTTTGTTTAGAAATTTTCAATAATAAATTGATTATTATGCTGTAGATATATTATTAATGATTATATACTAGTGAGTCAGAATAATACTTAACTATATATCTTCTCCTAAAAAAATTATTAACAAAGAAAATTTTTACTAATTAAAATTCATTAAAATGGTGTCCAATAATACTAGTACACCATTTTAAACTAATATACTAAGATTGTTTAAAAAGCTCACTTATCATATAAATACTTGTGCCAATTATAACAGAATTATGAATAATAAATTATGCATCAAACAAAACACCAGTGACAATACAATAGGTAACTAATCTCATTATTGGTTATAAATAACAATCAATTATAGTTAATTTTTGGTTAACATAAATGGATTTGTTGAATTTGTAAGTTTTACACCTAACCCCCATAAAATACTGCAGTATCAATAAAAGTGGCTAAATTCCACAGAATTAACCTCCAATTATTGTAATAATAAAATTTATAAAAAGTAATTTTATTATTATTCTAAAAGGTGAATTTTTTTCTATCAATATGTAAATCTTGAAAAAAATTCAATTAATTCTATAAACCTGCCATATTAATAATTATATTATATAAAAGTAGGATAAATAATAATAGAAATAGTATTACAAAAATACGAAATTTAGGAATTTTAAATAAATTTTTAAATGGTGCTAAAATAACTAAGATTAAACCAGCTAAACTACTAATAAAAAATCGAGGATAACGTGATATATTATTCCAGAAATCATTCATATAGGAAACTATAAATATTGACTTTTTTAATATACTTACAATTATATATATATAATATCTTAAATTTTTTATGGAACATAATTTTATTAACAAATTAGTACTATATTTTTTTAAATTGTGGTAGAATCGTTTATAGTAGATTAGTATAAGGCTCTGTAGCTCAGTGGTTAGAGCAGGGGACTCATAAGCCCAAGGTCGTAGGTTCAAATCCCACCAGAGCCATCTAATTTTACGATACTTAAGAAAAGTATATTAGTTCAGGAGAAATGGCTGAGTGGTCGAAAGCAATAGATTGCTAATCTATCGTACAATTATCTTGTACCCAGGGTTCGAATCCCTGTTTCTCCTTATATTAAAGGAACTAAAATAAATAAGAAAAAGTTGACATATAAAAAAATTTCATTACAATTTGTATTAATTAATTTGGGACTGTAGTTCAATTGGTTAGAGCACCGCCCTGTCACGGCGGAAGTTGCGAGTTCGAGTCTCGTCAGTCCCGTCTTAAAAGAAAAAAACTATTTAATAATAATATGGTAAATATTATTATTAAATAGTTTTTATTCACCTTGAACTTTTAATAAAGCAAAGCCTAACGAAAGACCAAATAAAGTCATAAAGAAACATATAACTGCTGTGCTAACAATTTCTGGACTTGCATACGGGAATATTGATTTGATTAATTCCATAATATTTTCAATTTTAAATGTTACAAAAAGTTTAAATAATTAGAAACCATTTCGAGCCCAAACAGTTAACGCTAATGAAAATGTAAACATAGTCATTAAACCGGCCCAACCTAGACTTATAATATCCATATATCTATATTTTTAATTTATTTAATTTTTATAATTTAAAAGGTTTAAATTTCCTTTTAAATTATTTTTTGTAGTATTATACAATACCATTTGCCCAATCTACATCAACATTTTCAATAATTAAAGATGAATTATAAATCTGTAAAATAATTAATAAAAATACTAAGAACGCAACCATTACTACACCCATAATTGGAGTTGTTCCCCAACCTGGAGCAACTTTACCGTATTCAGCATTTAATGGGCGTAAAATTTCACCTAATCTTGTTCGTAATGCCATAAAATATTTTTTTTTAATAAATTAATTTTTCTAATATATGTTATATAATATTAAAATATTAATTTTAATAAATATATAACATGGAAACAGCAACTATTATTGTAATTTTTGTATCAAGTTTACTCTTAGGAATTACTACATATTCTATATATACAGCTTTTGGACCAACGTCTAAAAACTTACGTGATCCATTTGAAGAACATGAAGATTAAAAAAATAAAACCAATTAAATGGTTTTATTTTTTAATAATTCGAGGTGTTTCTCTGAAAAATACGGCAAAGAAAATTACCATTAAAGTACCAATAAGTAAAAATGTATAAACTAAAGCTTCCATTGTTTGATCCTATTTAAATATAAAGAGATTTAAAAAACTGGCTATACTTTATACAGCACCTTGTTTTTTCGTTGATTTGTCACCAAGTTTTTGGAATGCACCAAATTCTACTTGCTCTGTAACTTCTGCTCCAATACCAGTGAATACATCACGGAAAATTGTACGACCACCATGCCATAAGTGTCCAAAGAAGAATAATAAAGCGAAGTTAGCATGACCAAAAGTATACCAACCACGTGGACTACTTCTGAATACACCATCTGATTCTAAACTTGTTCTATCAAATTCAAAAACTTCACCTAATTGTGCTTTACGAGCAAATTTCTTAACAGTAGGCGCATCTTTAAATGTTTGACCATTTAATTTACCACCATAGAAATCAACAGTTACTCCAACTTGTTCAATACTATATTTTGATTCTGCTCGACGGAATGGAATATCAGCACGGATAATACCATCTTTATCAACTAAAATAACTGGGAATGTTTCAAAGAACGCTGGCATACGACGAACAGTTAATTCACGACCTTCTTTATCACGGAAGATTGGGTGACCTAACCATGCTTCAGCAATACCATCTCCTTTATCCATAGGACCAGCACGGAATAAACCACCTTTTGCTGGGTTATTTCCAATATAGTCATAAAATGCTAATTTATCTGGAATTCGAGACCATGCTTGACTTTCAGATAATCCTTCACTTACTGATGCTTCTACTTGTCGCTCAATTTCTTGTTGGAAGTAACCACTATCCCATTGGTAACGAGTTGGACCAAATAATTCGATTGGAGTCGCAGCAGCACCATACCACATAGTACCTGATGTTACGAAAGCAGCAAAGAAAACTGCTGAAATACTACTTGATAAAACTGTTTCAATATTACCCATTCTTAACGCACGATATAATCGTTGTGGAGGACGTACAGTTAAGTGGAAAATACCAGCGAAAATACCAAAAATACCTGCTGCAATGTGATGAGCTGCAATACCACCTGGATTAAATGGGTTAAACCCATCTGCACCCCAAGATGGTGCTACTGGTTGAACTTTTCCTGTAATACCATATGCGTCTGAAACCCAAATACCAGGACCAAATAATCCTGTAACATGGAATGCTCCAAAACCAAAACAAGCTAAACCTGATAAGAATAAATGGATACCAAAGATTTTTGGTAAATCTAAAGCAGGTTCACCTGTTCTTGGATCACGGAATAATTCTAAATCCCAATAAACCCAATGCCAAATCGCTGCTAAGAAGCAAAGACCTGATAAAATAATATGTGATAATGCTACACCTTCAAAACTCCAAATACCAGGGTTTGAAACACTTTCACCAGTAATACTCCATCCACCCCAAGAATCTGTAATACCAATACGAGTCATGAAAGGCATAACGAACATTCCTTGACGCCACATTGGATTTAAAACAGGATCTGATGGATCAAAAACAGCTAATTCATATAATGCCATTGAACCAGCCCAACCTGCAACTAAAGATGTATGCATTAAATGTACTGCAATTAATCTTCCAGGATCATTTAAAACAACAGTGTGAACACGATACCATGGTAATGCCATAGTAATACATTCCTCAATATAAATAATGGTTTTTGACTTTCTTACAACTAAACCACAGAAAAGTTAGCTATTATATTATTATAAGCAAAGATAGAAAAAATTAATATAATTTAAACTTAATAAGTATTACTAATGATAATTTTATAAAAAAATAAATGTTTTAGATACAGTCGACTTGTACAAATTTTAAAAGTACGATAAACTAAAACAAATTAAATATAAGTATTATTTCTTTTATTTTTACATATTTTACAAAATTTTATATCCAAATATATTAATTAATAATAAATTACTTCTTATGGCAAAAAAAAGTATGATTGAACGAGAAAAAAAACGAATTAAATTAGAAAAAAAATATGCTTTAAAACGCTCAAATTTATTAGAGAAATATCGAAATGAAGAAAATTTTAATGTAAAACTTGAAATTCATTCAAAAATACAAAAATTACCTCGCAATAGTGCGAAAACTCGAATCCGAAATAGATGTTGGAAAACAGGACGACCACGTGGTGTTTTCAGAGATTTTGGCTTATCACGACATGTTTTTAGAGAAATGGCACATCAATGTTTATTACCAGGAGTTACAAAATCTAGTTGGTAATAAAAAATTATATTCAAATTAAATTCAATGATTTTTGTGAATTTAATTTACAATTATATTTATAAAACGTTTTTGTTATAATTTAACATTAAATATTCTTTAGAATTAAACTAGTTTTAAATTTTTAAATAAGGAGTTTATTATGATTTATGATTCACAAGTTTATACTGCATTATGTATTAGTTTAATGGCAGCAGTTTTAGCTATTAGATTAGGTACAACACTTTATGAATAATAGATCTTAAACAGTTCTATATTAAAAAAATAATTAATAATTAAAAACTTTCTATATTTATAATCGATAATAAGTTATGGTTGCAGAAAATTTAAAAAAATTTAACACTCCAGTATTTCCATTTACAGCTATTGTTGGACAAGAAGAAATGAAATTAGCGTTACAATTAAACGTGATTGATCCAAAAATTGGTGGAGTTATGATTATGGGTGATCGAGGAACTGGAAAATCTACGACAATTCGAGCAATTGCAGATTTACTTCCAGAAATTGAAGTAGTAAAAGATGATCCTTTTAATTCACATAAATCTGATTTAGATTTAATGGGTAATGAAGTAAAATTAGCTATTCAAAATGATGAAACCATTGAAACAGAATTTATAAAAATTCCAATGGTTGATTTACCACTTGGAGCAACAGAAGATCGTGTTTGTGGAACTATTGACATTGAAAAAGCTTTAACTGAAGGTGTAAAAGCTTTTGAACCAGGTTTATTAGCAAAAGCAAATCGAGGATTACTTTACGTAGATGAAGTAAATTTATTAGATGATCATTTAGTAGATATTTTATTAGATTCTGCTGCTTCAGGTTGGAATACTGTAGAACGAGAGGGTATTTCAATCCGTCATCCAGCCCGATTTGTATTAGTTGGATCTGGAAACCCCGAAGAAGGTGAATTACGACCACAATTATTAGATCGGTTTGGTATGCATGCCGAAATTCGTACAGTTAAAGATCCAATTTTAAGAGTTAAAGTTGTTGAAGAACGTACATCATTTGATCAAACTCCAATGGTTTGGATTGAAAATTACGAATCTCAACAACAAGAATTAAGAGATCGAATTGTAACAGCACAGAAATTATTACCTACTGTTGAATTAGATTATGATTTACGAGTAAAAATTTCTGAGGTGTGTAGTCAATTAGATGTAGATGGATTACGAGGTGATATTGTAACAAACCGTGCTGCCAAAGCTCATGCTGCATATAATGGACGTGATAAAGTAACTGTTGATGATATTTCGCAAATTATAACTTTATGTTTACGTCATCGTTTAAGAAAAGATCCTTTAGAATCTATTGATTCAGGCGATAAAGTAGGTAAAGTTTTCAAAGAAATTTTTGAAATTGAAGATTAATCAGAATTATTTCTATATCACTCTATAATAACATAAAGAATTAATACAAAAATTTAAATTTTTTAAATACGTTAAATATATGTTAAAATTAATTGGAAACTTTGTAAGTCTTTTCTTAATTGTAATTATTTTCTTACAAATGCCGCAAGAAAATGTTGGATTAGCAAGTTTTGCAACTAAAAGTAACTTATTAGGTTCACCAAGTTCAACACAACGATTTTTAAATATTATAACTGCTGTTGGCATTGTAGTATATTTTGGAATTGCTATACAACTTAATTTATTAAATAATTAAGTTTTAGAATTAATAAAAGTGAGGTCAACTCTAAATTTAGCGTAAAAAAATATCATAACTATTATAATAGTTATGATATTTTTTTTTACCAAAAACCTAATGATACAGCTTTATCAATTGGTACACATGCTCCAATTCCAAACCAAACTGCAAAAATAAATCCAATTATGAATAATAAACTTGCAATTGGACGACGGAATGGGTTTTGAAATTTATTTACATTCTCAATAAAAGGAACTGTTATTAAACCTGCTGGTACTGCTGCCATAGCTAATACACCCAATAATTTATTTGGTAATACACGTAATAAATTAAATGTTGGGAAGAAATACCATTCTGGTAAAATTTCTAATGGTGTATTAAATGGATCTGCTGGCTCTCCTAATTGCGTTGGTGCTAATACTGATAAACCAACACAACATGCAAACATACCTAACATAGTTAAAGGGAAGATATATAAAATATCATTTGGCCAAGCTGGTTCTCCATAATAATTATGACCCATTCCTTTAGCTAATTTAGCTCTTAATTTTGGATCAGTTAAATCTGGTTTTTTAATTACTGACATAATAAAGTTTGTTAATTTTTATATTTTTATTTTTATAAATTATAAAGGTCCTGAAATACCTTGCTTACGAATCATTAAGAAATGAGTTAACATTAATACTGCTGCAGCTAAAGGTAAAACAAATGTATGAGCACTATAGAATCGTGTTAATGTGCTTTGACCTACACTTTCTCCACCACGTAATAATAAAACTAATGGTTCTCCAACAACTGGAACTGCTGCTGGTACACCCGTTACAATTTTACAAGCCCAGAATCCAACTTGATCCCATGGTAATGAATAACCTGTTACACCAAATGAAACAGTTACTACTGATAAAATAACACCTGTAACCCAAGTTAACTCACGAGGTTTTTTAAATCCACCTGTTAAATAAACTCGGAATACATGTAATACTAGCATTAAAACCATCATACTAGCAGACCATCTATGGATTGATCTAATTAACCAACCAAAGTTAACACTTGTCATAATATATTCAACAGAAGCAAATGCATCAACTACACTTGGTCTATAATAAAAAGTCATAGCAAATCCAGTAGCAACCTGGATTAAGAAACATGTTAAAACAAGACCTCCAAAACAATAGAAAATGTTTACATGAGGTGGAACATATTTACTAGAAATATCATCAGCAATTGCTTGAACTTCTAATCGTTCCTCAAACCAATCATAAATCTTCGCCATAAAAAAAATTCTTAGGATATTTTAACACAGTTAAGCAAACTCTGAGTTTAGTTTAGAAAGGCGAGAGTGGGATTCGAACCCACGGAACCTGCAAAAGTTCATCTGATTTCAAATCAGACACAATCGACCAACTCTGTCATCTCGCCAAAAGATTAGTTATAAAACTAATCTTAAATTTTAATTAACTAACTTTCATATGTAGTTGTTCCACTAAATTTAATCGAAGCCGGATTTGGGTTTTTTCCGATAGAAAAACCACGACTATTTACAGAAGTTCTTCCTGGATTAACTTTTTCTGGAAAAACACCATCTTTAGGATGTAGATATTGAACTTCACCACTTGGGAAAATTCGATAAATTTTATAATTATTGATTTTAAATGTTCGTAATTGAGTTCCTAATGCTAGGCACTGCTCTTTACGAGCTAAATATAATAAATTTTCTCCATTACGCATTATTGCTGCGCCACCAGTCGGCATTTCAAATATTTGCTCCTTAGAGCTAGTCCAAGTAATAGCATATTTTTCTTCAACTTCAGCTGCACGTAACCAGCCTCCAGTACTTCCACCAAAAGTAGGAAAAGGTGTTTGTAAATTTAATGTCATCTGTAAAACTTTATAAATGTTTAACGTTCAATATATAATTTTAATAAAAAAAACTTTTTTTTTATTATTTTATAAAAATTTCTAGCGGGAAGCGGATTTGAACCACTGACCTTCGGGTTATGAGCCCGACGAGCTACCTGACTGCTCCATCCCGCGAGTAGATCAAGAATCTATATATATCTCAGTATTTATATTTATATAGTTATTATATAACAGTAATGTACCATAATAAAGTTTAATATGTCAATAAAAATTAAATTAATCTTTATTGACATATTTATATTAACTTAATTTATGTTAACGATGCTTTACCACCAGCATCTTCAATTTGTTTTTTTGCATCTTCTGCGGCATCTTTAGCAACAGCTTCTTGAACTTGTTTTGGTGCAGATTCAACTAATTCTTTAGCTTCTTTTAATCCTAATCCAGTTAATCCACGTACTACTTTTAATACAGCAATCTTTTTGTCTGCAGGAACTTCATCAAGCATTACATTAAATTCAGTTTTTTCTTCTACTTCTTCAGCAGGAGCAGCAGCAGCTACTACCATTCCACCACCGGCAGCTGCAGAAGCATCTACTCCAAATGTTTCTTCAATTTTTGTAACTAATTCTGAAGCTTCTAATAAAGTTAATGTTTTTAAATCTTCAACAATTTGATCAATTTTTTCTGACATAATAAAATTCTTTATATTATAAAATTATATATTTCTACGATTTTTTTACTCGAAAGTATTTAAGTCCAATTTAATAGAAGGACCCATTGTTGTGCATATAAATAAACTTTTAAAGTATTTACCTTTTACACCTGATGGACGATTTTGTTCAATTGACTTATATAAAGCATCTAAGTTTTCACTTAGTTGATTATTTGTGAAATCAGTTTTTCCAAAACTAACATGTAACACTCCTGTTTTATCCGCTTTATATTCAAATTTACCTTTTTTAAATTCGGTCAATGTTGTGTTTAATGTATTAGTAACAGTTCCTGATTTTGGTGATGGCATTAATCCTTTTGGACCTAAAACTCGTCCGAGTTTTGCTAATTTTGGCATCATATTTGGAGTCGCAACCAATAAATCAAAATCAATATTTCCTTGTGTAATACTTTCAATTAAATCATCATTTCCAACAATATTAGCACCGGCAGTTTTTGCTTCCTCAAAATTTTCATCATTTGTTAGAACAGCAATAATTACTTGTTTACCAACTCCATTTGGCAATGTTACTGTAGTTCGCAATTGTTGATCAGCATATTTTGGATCAATATTTAAATTTGCATGTAATTCAACAGTTTCAACAAATTTTGTGGTTGCTGTTTCTTTTAATAATAGAATAGCTTCTTCTAAATTTGAACAAATTTTATTTTTAGTTTTTTCTATATTCTCTTTGTGACGCCTCGATAATTTTCGCATAATTTCTCCACTAAAAATTTATTTAATTTTGATTTAATCTACAATGGAGATACCCATATTCTTGGCAGTTCCTTCAACAATTTTCATGGCACTATCAATTTTTGTAGTATTTAAATCAGGTAATTTTATGTTTGCAATTTCTTCTAATTGAACCTTTGTAATTGACCCAACACTTACTCGATTTGGAGTTGATGAACCTTTTTTAATTTTTGCTGCATTAGCTAATAAAACAGATGCAGGAGGGGTCTTAAGAATAAATGTATAACTTCTATCTTCATAAACTGATATTTCGACAGGAATAATAAGTCCTGCTTTATCATTAGTTTTGGCATTATATTCCTTACAAAATGCCGCAATATTCACACCATGTTGACCTAAAGCTGGACCAACTGGTGGTGCTGGAGTTGCTTTACCAGCTGGTAAAGCAAGTTTAATTAATGCAGTAATTTTTTTAGGCATAAAAATTTAATTATATAATTTGAGAAAAGATATTTAAGAAATTCTACTAATATTATGAGAATTAGGAAATCTTTTAATTTTTTAAATTCTATTTAAAATTATGATAACCTCTTAAAGAAAGAGAACCGCACCCTGAAGGATTTGAACCCTCGACATTCGGTTTTGGAGACCGACGTTCTACCACTGAACTAAGGGTGCATTATATTTAGTTCATATACATAAATATAAGTTAAATAAATCAAAAGTCAAGATAAACGTTAATTAATTTTTTAAATGAAGTAATGGATCAATTTAAAATAAATAAAAAACAAATTTTAATAGATACGTATTTACCGCATAATTTTCTAGCAGAAAAAATGGTACTAAGCTGTTTATTAATAAATTCTGAGGCAATTGAACTTACGTTAAACACAATTTCAATTGAAGTTTTTTATTTTAAAAATCATCAAGAAATTTATAAAGCTATTATTTTTATGTATAAAAATAAATTACCAATTGATATCTTAACATTAAATACATTTTTACAAGAAAATGGACTAATGCAAAAAATTGGTGGGATACAAGTTTTATTAGAGCTTCTAAATCAAATTCCAAACTTAATCTATCTTGAAGAATATATTCGTTTAATTAAAGATAAGTTTTTACGTCGATCGCTTATTAAGTTAGGATATGAAATTATTAATTCTAGTTATACAACTAATATTTCATTAGAAGATATTTTAGATAATTTAGAAAATGAAGTCTTTAATTTAACCAATAAAATTAAAACACAACAAGTATCTACGAGTGCACAATTACTTAATAATATTTTCTCGGAATTAAAAGAAAAATTTTTAAACCCAACATTACCTGGTTTAATATCAGGGTTTGAAAATCTCGACTTATTAACACAAGGTTTCCAAAAATCCGATTTAATAGTAATAGCGGGTAGACCTTCTATGGGTAAAACAGCATTAAGTTTAAATATAACATTAAATATTATTAAAAATTTAAAAGTACCAGTTTTATTTTTCAGCCTAGAAATGTCAAAAGAGCAAATAATGTATAGATTATTAGGTATAGAAAGTGCTATTGATCAAGCAATATTAAAAAGTGGTGAATTATCTCAAAGTAATTGGATTAGATTAAATAAAATAATAAAAATTATATCGAAATTACCTCTTTTTATTGATGATAGTCCTAATTTGTCTATACATGATATTCGATCAAAAATAAAAACAATTCTTTTAGAACAAACTGAAATTGGATTAGTAATTATTGATTATCTACAATTAATGCAAAATTCAGGATTGAAAAATGAAAATCGAGTTCAAGAACTTTCTCAAATTACACGATATTTAAAAAATATTGCTCGCGAATTTAATATCCCAATAATTACCTTATCACAATTAAGTCGAAATGTTGAAAATCGAATAGATCAGAAACCGATTTTATCTGATCTGCGGGAGAGTGGTTCTATTGAACAAGATGCTGATTTAGTATTAATGTTATCTAAAACGAAATCAAATGATCAAGATTATCAAATGAATTCTTCTTCAATTGAACTAATTTTAGCTAAACATAGAAATGGCCCAACTGGAATAATAAAATTGAAATTTAATAAGAAACAAATGAAATTTGCAGAATTAGATAATGTTTAATGCCCAGAACCAGATTCGAACTGGTGACACGAGGATCTTCAATCCACTGCTCTACCAACTGAGCTATCCGGGCTTAATTATAAATATAACATAATAATATTAAAATTACAATAGAATATTAGTTAATTTAATAAAAATTAAAAGTTGATTATTCAAGAAAAATTTAGTATAATGTAATTGGATATAGGATTTAGTATAATTTCTAGGTTTATTTAACATGTCAGAATCGTAAGGTAGCAGCATAAAATAAAAATTTTAAATTAGTACTAAAACTATATCTAAAATATTTTTTATTTATTAATATTAAAAATACTAATATTAGTTATATTTTTTTTGTAAAAGTTGATACAATAATTATTGTAGTCAATCTTACTATTTTTAACTTTATTATTTAAAATAACAGGAAATTATAAATGACAACTTCATTAGCAAATTTTATATCTAGTTTAGTCGCAGGTGGTATTGTTGTTCTTGGCATCGGTATTGCTTTAATTATTATTAGTAAAAGTGATCGAGTTACACGAACTTAAGATTTTAAAAAATTTTAAAGTATTAGTTTCTGGTGTTTTTAGTTAATCTAATATAGAATATATTAAATTATAATTAAATATCTTAATGATAAACTTTAGTTTTGGTCCAAATATTTTTTTAGCTATTATCGTAAGTATTGGAGTGCTAATATTATATTTTCTCAGAAATGTTAAACCTGAAGTTGCAAGAGACGAAGATATTTTTTTTGCAACTATTGGTTTACTTTATAGTTGTATTTTAATGGTACATGGCTGGAGATTAGACCCAATTCTTTTATTTAGTCAAGTTCTTATAATTATAACTGTTTTAGTAGCAGGTTGGGAAAATATTAGATTACGTGGTTTAATTGCAAATATGGCGAAATTAAAAAAAAAAAAAAAACCTTAAATTTTTGATTTAGTTTTTTAATTTAACGTGATTTAATAATCTTGGTTTCAAGTTTGTAAATAATTTTCTTAAATTATGTTTAAAAAGTATTCACAACTTTTTTCTGTAATATTTGTATGTGTTTTTAGTATTTTTGTAACAACTGCATCGGCTATTGATTTAGATGAAGCAACAAGAACAGTTGTTAAAGATTCTTCAGGTAATACAGTTGTATTAAGTCCTGAACAAGTTAAACGTGGTAAACGTTTATTTAATGCAACATGTGGAGCATGTCATATTGGTGGGATTACAAAAACAAATCCAAACGTTGGATTAGATCCTGAAGCATTAAGTTTAGCAACACCACGTCGTGATAGTATTGATTCATTAGTTGATTTTATGAAAAATCCGACAACATATGATGGTTTAGATTCAATTGCTGAAGTACACCCAAGTATTAAGAGTGCTGATATCTATCCACGTATGCGTTCAGTAACTGATGATGATTTATATGCAATTGCTGGTCATATTTTATTACAACCAAAAATTGTTACAGAAAAATGGGGTGGTGGAAAAATTTACTTCTAATCACAACAAATTTTAATTTTTCAAAAAGTAAATATTTTTTACTTTTTGAAAAGAATACCATTTACTAAAATTAGAAATAATTCTATGCTAAAAGCGTGTAGCTCAGTGGATAGAGCATCAGATTCCGATTCTGAAAGTCAAGGGTTCGAGTCCCTTCATGCTTATAACTTAATTTTTTTATAAAATTAAGAATTTGGGGCTGTTTTGGTTTCGACATTTAAAATTGATTAAAGTATAAATCAGGTCGAAGCTTGTATTCTTCGTAAAAACTTACAAATTTAAATTAACTGCTAATAATATAATTTCATTTGTCTTTAGTAACTTTAAACAGAAACAAACTTCTTCAAATTTAGTGCAATTTGCTGTTTAAAATTTAAAATTATACATTTTAAAAATTTGTTCACTATTTCGATACATTCTTGTGACTTATAGTTTAGACTAATATTATTCATAATCTGTTCTATTGAACTATGCCTGTGAACAAGTACATTAAGTAATTTTAAATGGACGTGGGTTCAATTCCCATCAGCTCCATAATTTGCATTCGTGGCCGAGTGGTTGAAGGCACCGGACTCATAATCCGTTTTCCTATGGAACATCACTGGTTCGAACCCAGTCGAATGCATTTTAAATATTTTAATATTGTTTTTTTCAAGATCTAATTGTAAAATTGTTAATAAGAAATAATTACACGTAATATTTTAAATTCATGTTTAAATTAAATACTCAAGAGACAATAAAGTCTGTCGAAAATAGTTTTATGAAAAAAAATATCCCAATAGTTAAAATTGGAGATAATGTTAAAGTTGGAGTTAAAATTATTGAAGGAAATAAGGAAAGAGTTCAGTTTTATGAAGGAACAATTATTGCAAAAAAAAATAGTTCTATTAATACAACAATAACTGTTAGAAAAACTTTACAAGGAATTGGGATTGAACGAATTTTTTTAATTCATTCTCCAAAAGTTGATTCAATTACTGTATTACGATCATCAAAAGTTAGACGTTCAAAATTATATTATTTAAGAAACTTAAAAGGAAAAGCAAGTCGATTAAAACAAACATTTTAAAAAAATTTTATCGTAAAATTGAATTTACGTAGTATAATGTTATTATATAAAATGATGAAGTAATAATAATAAGAGATTTTCAAATCTCAACTTTATCATTTATCCCAATTATTTATAGTAAGGAGTTATATGGAATTTAAAGTAATATTAGAATCAGAAGAAACTGGAACACTTACAATTGACTGTGCAGATGATGTTTATATCTTAGATGCAGCTGAAGAACAAGGTATTGAATTACCTTATTCATGTCGTGCAGGTGCTTGTTCAACTTGTGCAGGTAAAGTTGTAGAAGGTTCAATTGATCAAAGTGAACAAACGTTCTTAGATGATGATCAAATGAGTGAAGGTTACCTTTTAACTTGTATTGCGTACCCAACTAGTGATTGTAAAGTTTTAGTACACCAAGAAGAAGAGTTATACTAATTCTACTTTAAAAAAATTGAGAAATGAATTTTTAAGTCATTTCTCAATTTTTATTGAAATTAGAAATTAAGCTCTGCAGCTTGTACTTTTTCAAATTGTTTTTTCTTTAAAACTAATAAGATTTGTGTTAATAAAGCACAGAAACAGAAAGCAAGATAACCAATAATGCGTGTAGGATTTTGTAATACAATTTCTGATTCTTCTTGACCGAATCCACCAACATTTGGATCGACATTTAATGCTTGATCAGTTTTTACAACATCACCTTGTTTAACAATTAATGCTAAACCAGCTGGTATAATTTGAGAAGTTTTTGTTCCATCTGAATTAACGATTACAACAGTTGATTCCCCTTTTTCTGCTACTTTGATTTCCGTTATTTGACCTGCTTGTGTAGCTCCAAATACGTTTACGTTACTTTTTTCACCTGTTGGGTAAACTTGTCCACGTCCACGGTTTCCACCAGCATAGAATGGGTACGTTAAATATTTAACGTCAGCATCTTTTTCTGGATCCGGTGCAACAACTGGGAAAATTAATTCTTGATGTGTTTTTCCAGCGATTGGACCAACAACGAAAATGTTGTCAAGCTCAGTACTATAAGGTGAAATAAAAACTCCTTTATTTTTTGCTTTAACTTCAGCTGGTATTTGACTTTTTGAAGCTAGTTTAAATCCTTTTGGTAACATTAAAATACCACCAACATTTAAATCAGCGTCTTTTCCATTTGCTCCAATTTGTTTTTTACTTACATCATAAGGTACTTTGATTGCTACTTCAAAAACTGAATTTGGAAGAACAGCTTGTGGTGCTTCAATTTCAATTGCTTTTTGATTTAAATGACAATTTGCACAAGCTAATTTTCCATTTGCTGCACGAGGATTAGAATAATTCTGTTGTGCAAAAACTGGATATGCTGATGAGTCTTGAACGCAAAAACCAAATAGATTTATAGAAATTGTTAAAGCAAATAAAAGACTTTTAAAAAACTTGTTAGTTGCCATAGTTTAAATACTTTTAAGTATGGATATTCTATTATATAAATTAATTTTTTATTAAAAACAAGATACCTAATCCTGAAAAATATAGCAATAATATCGCTAAAGACAATAATAATTGTGTTAAAGGATCAGTAGAGGGTGTTAAGATAGCTCCAAGAATTGTTGAAACTAATATAACATATCGCCATGCACCTAACATTTGTTTAGGAGAGACAATATTTAGGAGCCCTATTAAAATTTGAATAATTGGAATTTGAAAAGCTAATCCGGTACTATAAAATAGAACCAAAATAAACTCAAAATATTGATCAAAAGACCAAAATGGTTCCAATACTTCTTCACTATAATTTAAAAAAAAGTTTAAAGCAGCCGGTATTAAAGTATAGTAGGAAAATGCTAATCCTAATCCAAATAAAATTAATGAACTTAATAATAAAGGTAAAATAATTTTGGTTTCTTTTTTTGTTAACCCTGGCAATAAAAATAATATTAATTGTCCGATTATAAAAGGGCTTGAAAAAAGTAATCCTGTATAAAAAGAAATTTTTATAGTTGAAATAAAATATTCACCAGGAGATAATTGAAAAAATTTTACGTTATTAATTGGAAGTTCTAAAATTTTAACTATACTTTTGACTTCAATAAACGCTACGCAAGTTAACAATAGAATTACTCCAAACAAAAGAAAAATTCGCTGACGCAATTCTTCAATATGTTCTGAAAAAGGCAATTCTAATGTCACAATTGTATTATTTGTAAAGTTAAAATTAGAATTAGTTGTCATGTAGAAAAAAATATATTCTTACTATTCTAGTAATTTAAATTTCTATCGAATTAAGTATATTAAACTTTTAATTAAATAATAAAAGTTTAATATACTTAATATTTGTCTAGAATATATCTAATAAATTATTTAAGAACTAAGTTACTGAGTTTTTTAACTATAATTCTTAATTTATAACTATGATAAATAATTAATAGCTTCTAGACGTGCTGTTGCTTTTTTTAATTCAACAGAAGCATCAAGTCGAGCTTTACTTGTTTCTGCTTCTTCCACAGCTGCAGTTGCTTTTTCTAATTCTTTTGTAGCTTCACTTAATTCAACATTATTAAGTTCTTCTACATCATTTACTAAAACCGTTACTCTATTTCGATCAATTTCAGCTAAACCACCACATAGAATAATAGGTGTCCATTTTTCATTAAGCTTTATTCTTAATAACCCTGTATCTAAAGCTGTAATTAATGCTGCATGACCATCTAATACCCCTACTTGACCAGTTAAACCAGGTAAGACAACTTCATCAGCTGTTGTTGAACAAATGACTCTGTCTGGGGTAAGAACGCGAATGTTCATAACCATATATATCTTACTCCTTATTTTAGAGTTTCTGCTTTTGCAATTGCTTCATCAATATTACCTACAAGGTAGAAAGCTTGTTCAGGTAAGTCATCTAAATCACCAGTTAAAACCATGCTGAAACCTTTGATAGTTTCTTCTAAACTTACATATTTACCAGGTGAACCTGTGAAAATTTCTGCAACGAAGAATGGTTGTGATAAGAATCGTTCTACTTTACGTGCTCGAGCAACAGTTAAACGATCTTCTTCTGATAATTCATCAATACCTAAAATTGCAATAATATCTTGTAATTCTTTGTAACGTTGTAATGTCTCTTTTACAGTTTCAGCAATTGAATAGTGTGTTTCACTTACAATACCTGGTTGTAACATTGTTGACGTTGAATCTAATGGATCTACTGCAGGATAAATACCTTTAGCTGCTAATCCACGTGATAATACTGTTGTTGCATCTAAGTGTGCAAAAGTAGTTGCTGGAGCTGGATCTGTTAAATCATCGGCAGGTACATATACAGCTTGAATTGATGTAATTGAACCTTGTGTTGTTGATGTAATACGCTCTTGTAATGCACCCATTTCTGTAGCTAACGTAGGTTGGTAACCTACAGCTGATGGCATACGACCTAATAATGCAGATACTTCAGAACCTGCTTGTGTAAAACGGAAAATATTATCAATGAATAATAATACATCTTGTTTGTTTACATCACGGAAGTATTCAGCCATTGTTAAAGCTGTTAAACCAACACGCATACGTGCTCCCGGAGGTTCGTTCATTTGTCCATATACTAAAGCTACTTTAGATTCTGAGAAATTATTTTCGTTAATTACACCAGATTCTTTCATTTCTTCGTATAAATCGTTTCCTTCACGTGTACGTTCACCTACACCACCGAATACAGATACACCACCATGAGCTTTGGCAATGTTGTTAATTAATTCCATGATTAAAACTGTTTTACCTACACCGGCACCACCGAATAAACCAATTTTACCACCACGACGGTATGGTGCTAATAAATCAACTACTTTGATACCAGTTTCAAAAATTGATGGTTTTGTTTCTAATTCAGTAAATGCTGGAGCATCACGGTGAATTGGTAACGTATCGTCGATTGTAACTTCACCTTGTTCATCTACAGGTTCACCAATTACATTAAAAATACGACCTAATGTTGGAGTACCTACAGGTACACTAATTGGACTACCTAAATCAATAGCTTCAACACCACGTTTTAAACCATCTGTTGATCGCATTGATACTGCTCGTACTTTATTATCACCTAATAATTGTTGTACTTCAACAATAGTTGCACTTCCATCTTCTAGTTCAATTTTAATTGCACTATAAATAGGTGGTAAGTTTCCATCAGAAAATTCAATATCTAGTACAGGACCAATAATTTGAGTAACGTAACCTTTGTTTAAATTAGTTTTTACCATTTTGATTTAACATATTAAAATACTTAAGAATAAATATACTTTCGCAATCTTAACTGCTATTTAAAATACTAGTAAATTTTTAATTTACTAATTAGTTAATATTGTACAACAAAATTAATGGAATTCTTGAATATAATCATATTTTGATTATATCAAATTAATGGACTTATTAATTGTTCTCACTTAATCTTCCAGTTACTTTTAACCAATTTCTAGCACCCGGATAATTATCAGGAGCTAATTTTAAAGCTTGAATCCAATATTCAGCAGCTTTATCAAATAATTCTTTTGATAATTCAATATATTCATCTTCTTCTAAAGTCTGCGCACGAAGAGCTTGGGAGTGGTAAATTACAGCAATATTATTTAAAGCCTGTGGAAGATTTGAATTTAATGATAATGCTTGGTGATAAAATTCTAAAGCTTGGCTATATTTACCTGTATTTCCATAAATTAATCCAATATTATATAACGTATAACTTCGGTCATAAGGATCTTCTTCAACTTGAAGAGCTTCATAATAATTTTGTAATGCTTCAGCATAACGACCTTTTCCTTGAGCTGCCATTCCAGCACGATAATAAGAAAAAGCTTGTTTTTCTTGTTTACTAGCAGGTAAAACTTTTAAAAGAATATCAGCAATTACTGTAAATGTTTTATCGATAAAATTTCCCATAGAGTTCTCCTTGTAAATAAAAATTAAAAGATTTAGAGTTATTATATATTAAAAATAATAACTCCAAAAACTTTTAGATAGAATTCGATGCAACAAAAGGGAATAATGATAAAATTCTTGCCCGTTTAATAGCTTTTGCTAATTTTCTTTGTTGTTGAACAGTAACACCTGTAGCTCGACGGGGAAGAATCTTTCCTTGTTCTGTTACAAATAATGTTAATGAATTAATATCTTTATAATCAATTTTTTTGTTTAAACGAATTGGTGCTATTTTTTGTTTTTTTGATATCATAGGTTATTTTATTTCTTTATGTATAGTTGGTTTATTACAATGTGGACAATATTTTTTTAACTCTAATCTTTCTGGATTGTTACGACGGTTTTTTTGTGTAGAATATCGTGAAACACCCGCAGAACGTTTATTTAAATTCGAACGACATTCAGTACATTCTAAAGTAATTAAAATTCGAGTACCTTTATTTTTTGCCATAGAAATTTGAACTAATAATTTTAATTATTATATTGCCTAAAATTTTCTATCTTATCAAGGGTTAATAGATATTATTAAGATAAAAAATTTTTTCTTTGAAAAACTTTTAATTTTTTATCAAATATATTATATTACATTAAACCGTAATTTATAAAATAACTATTACAAAAATTATATGGCTAATAATAAATCAGCAGAAAAGCGTATCCAAATCAATGAACGGAACCGTTTAAGAAATCGATATTATAAAACTTCGGTTCGAACATTAATAAAACTTTTTTTTAAAGATTTAGAATCGTATAAAATTTCCCAAAACAATGAAGATAAAGAAAAATTAAAGAAAATTTTAAGTTCAATCTACAGTCTTCTTGATAAAGGAACGAAAAAAAATATATTCCATAAAAATGCTGCTGCAAGAAAAAAATCTAAATTAGCAGCGTATTTAAAAGGAGTATAAAATTAAGTTATTAAAAGTAGTTAATCTTTATATGTTTAAAACTACTTTTAAATTTCATAATTATAAAACTTAATAAATATAAATATAATTAATTATTTGAGTTACTAACAAAGATTATGAAGCAAAATATGAATTATATCAATTCTCTTCCAGATTTTTTGACAATGCAAAGAGTAAGTTTTTGTTGGTTTATTACTCAGGGTTTAAATGAAGAGTTAGCTTTATTTTCTAGAATTCAGGATTTTAGTCAAAATACTGAATATATAATATTTGGAGAAGAATATAGTTTAATAAAACCACCTTATAGCTTATTGATTGCACGAAAATATAGTGGAAATTATAGAGCGCAATTAGTTATCCCCATAGAAGTCCGAAATAAAACAATTAATAGTGTTCGTTATCAGAATCAGTTTCCAATTATTACTTTACCCTTAATGACTACTTATGCAACGTTTATTATAAACGGATGTGAACGTGTCATTGTTAGTCAAATTATTAGAAGTCCTGGAGTTTATTTTGAAAAAAATAAAAACCAAAAAACACGAAAACATTTCAAAAGAAAATTATCTACCGATATAAATAAGTTACGTTCTTTTTTACCATCTGGCGAAGCTTTCATTTCGGAATTGGATTTATTTTTTTCAATTCCAGATGTAAGTTATGATAATGTTAAAAAGAAAAAAAAAGTTGTCCCACATTGGAACAGTAATTCTATTTATTATTATTCTATTAGATATTTAAAGCAAACCCAAATCCCTACTTCATTTTATTTTTTACAATGTTTTAAATTTTATCAATTCATTTTAAAAACCTGGAAACATGAATCAAAAACCAAATTAATTAAATTCTTTTTAAAATGGTTAAAGTTAGAAAGTGACACATTTAACTCTAAAGTAAATTTAAAAGAAACGAAAATTATTTTTATCTTAAAGTATTTTCAATTTTTATTGAAATCTTTAATTAAATATGAAATTTTAGAAATGAATTTGTCTAAAAAAAATTCAAACAAAATTAATGAAAGTTTATCGCTAAATAATAATTTTAAATTATCTCAAATTCAAATTAAAAAATTATTATATATCTATGATAAAACCATAATTAATTCACAAATTGCAACACAGATTCAATTAAATTCTCAATTTATTTTAATTATAAATGATTCAACTAATTGGTTAAGAGAAATGACAAATTTTTCATTTTTAAAGCAAAATCTTAACCAAACATTAATAAAAATAAATAATATTAATAAATTAATTGAGTTTCCAAATTTACGCCCAACCATTTATTTCTCAATCAGTTTAAAAGAACAATTAAAATATATTTTTGGAAAAAATAAATTATTTTATAAACCTGAACGACATAAATATCTTAAAACAAAAACCCAATTACTTCTTTACAAAAAAGACCATGAAATTAAAACTAATTATCATAAAAAGTATGATGAAAAAGATTTATATACAGCAACTTTAATTCCTGAGTATGGGTCATGGATTAGATTTGGATTTCAAAAAAATACAAAGATTAATCCTTATAAATATCCAATTAAAAATCAAGAAGATGAAATTGTTATTCAATTAGATAAAATTAATCAAAAATCAGTCCTTTATTTGTTAAAAGAAATGGGATTAACAAATTTAGAAATTTATCAAAATTTACAATATTCTGATTTTTTCTATTTTAATAAACCATTATTAATAAATTCAAAACGTTTTAAACAACCTATTCCACGATTTGATTTAAATTCAGATTATTTTAAAAACATTTCCGAATTTTCAAGAATTTTCGATCCAAATTATTATCGTTTAGGAAAAATTGGTCGTTTAAAAATTAACAATCGATTAAATTTACAACTTAGTAATCGATTACAGATAATAACATATGAAGATATTTTTGCTATCATAGACAAATTAATTAATTTAACAATTTCTAAAACTGTTCAAGACGATATTGATCATTTAAAAAATCGTAGAGTTAGGTCAGTAGGAGAATTACTTCAAAATTTATTTAGAATAGGGTTTCAAAGATTAATTCGAAAATTACGCAATCAAACGAATAAAATGGATTCTGGTCCATTGTTAAATTTTAATATTGTTAATGCAACTGTAAGAGAATTTTTTGGATCAAGTCAGCTATCTCAATATCTAGATCAAACTAATCCATTATCATCTTTAACACATAGACGTCGGATTAGTGGATTAGGGCCAGGTGGATTTGATCGTGATAGAATAAGTTTTGCAGTTCGTGATATTCACCCTAGTCATTATGGCCGTATTTGTCCAATCGAAACACCAGAAGGTCAGAATGTAGGTTTAATTGCATCATTGACAACATGTGCACGAGTAAATAAATCAGGGTTTTTAGAAACACCTTTTTGGCGCGTTATCAATGGAAAAGTTATTAAAACTGGAAATCCAATTTATTTAACTGCTGATATTGAAGATTTTTATAAAATTGCCCCTGCTGATTTGGCAACGAATAAAGAAAATTATTTAATACGAAATGTAATTCCAGTTCGATATAAACAAGATTTTGTTAATGTGACACCTTTCGAAGTTGATTTTATAGCTATTTCTACTATCCAAGTCGTTTCCGTTGCTGCTTCTTTAATACCATTTTTTGAACATGATGATGCAAATAGAGCATTAATGGGTTCTAATATGCAACGTCAATCTGTCCCTTTAATTTTACCTCAAAAGCCAATTGTTGGTACTGGATTGGAAAATCAAATTGCGATTGATTCAGGAATGACTTTAAATGCTCAAGTTTCTGGTATTGTAAATTCAGTAACAGCTAATAAAATTATTATTAAAGATAATTCTGGTAAAAAAGTTACTTATAAATTACAAAAATATTTACGGTCCAATCAACAAACTTGTATTAATCACCGACCTATTGTTTGGAAGGGGGAAAAAATTAAATCTGGTCAAATTCTTACTGATGGACCTGCAATAACAAGTAGTGAATTAGCGTTAGGTCAAAATGTTTTAGTAGCTTATATGCCATGGCAAGGTTATAATTTTGAGGATGCAATTTTAATAAGTGAAAGATTAGTATATGATGATATTTTTACGTCTATTCATATTGAAAGATATAAAATTGAAATTGATCGAAATTCAGAAATGTCTGAACAAACGACTAAAACGATTCCTAATTTAAGTCTTTCTGAAATTAAACATTTAAACGATGATGGAATTGTAACAGTTGGAACGTTTGTAAAACCAGGTGATATTTTAGTTGGTAAAGTAATATCAAATAATACTTCTGAACAATTACCTGAATCAAAATTATTACGTGCTATTTTTGGAGCAAAAGCTAAAAACGTAAAAGATAATTCATATCGAATGCCAGAAGGTGAATATGGTCGAGTAATTGAAACAGTAACATTTAATCGTCGAACAAAATTAACGTATAAATTTGAGAAAATTTATGTGTTTATTGCTCAAATTCGAAAAATTCAAGTAGGTGATAAAATTGCTGGTCGACATGGAAATAAAGGAATTATTTCACGAATTTTAGCTCGTCAAGATATGCCATTTTTACCTGATGGAACTCCTATTGACATTATTTTAAATCCTTTAGGTGTCCCTTCAAGAATGAATGTTGGACAACTTTATGAATGTTTATTAGGATTAGCGGGTGATAAACTAAATTCTCGATTCAAAATTTTACCGTTCGATGAAATGTATGGGCTAGAAATGTCACGAATTTTAATAAATAAAAAATTGAGACAAGCTTCTATTAGAAAAAATGAGAGTTGGTTATTTAATCCTTATGCACCAGGAAAAATGATTTTAATTGATGGAAGGACAGGAAAAGAATTTGAAAATCCTATCACTGTTGGAAATGCATATATGCTTAAACTAATTCATCTAGTTGATGATAAAATGCACGCACGTGCAACTGGCCCATATTCACTTATAACTCAACAACCATTACGAGGTAAAGCTCAACATGGTGGACAAAGATTTGGTGAAATGGAAGTATGGGCATTAGAAGGATTTGGCGCATCATTTACCTTAAAAGAACTTTTAACAATAAAATCAGATGATATGCAAGGTAGAAATGAAACATTAAATGCAATTGTTAAAGGACAACAAATTCCAAAATTTGGAATACCAGAATCATTTAAGGTTTTATTACAAGAATTAAGATCAATTGGTTTAGATATGAGTACTTATAAAATTGAAAAATTTAGCTCACATAAAAGATATGAAGTCGAAATTAATTTAATTGAGAAATATAATGCTTTATCCAAAACATTCTCACCGACTTCAAATATAAACGATATTTCATTTTAATAACAATGGTACAACTTGCAAAAGAATTTGATTATATAAAAATTAAATTAGCATCTCCTTTTCGAATTTTACAATGGGCAAATCGAAAATTACCAAATGGTCAATTTATTGGAGAAGTACAAAAATCTGAAACAATTAATTATCGGACATTTAAACCTGAAATGGATGGATTATTTTGTGAACGAATTTTTGGTCCAAGTAAAAGTCTAGAATGTGCATGTGGAAAGTACAAGCGTGTTAGGTATGAAGGATTAATTTGTGAACGGTGTGGAGTTGAATTAACAGAATCTCGAGTGAGACGTCATCGAATGGGGTATCTTAACTTAATTTATCCAGTAACTCATGTTTGGTATATTAATAGTCGTCCAAATTTTATGGCCTTACTATTAGAAGTTGAAGAATGTGAAAAGCAGTTAGATACAATGTATACTCCGCATTCTGAAAAATGTAAAAAATGTCAAGGTCTAAAATTAACAACGTCAACAATTGTTGATTTGTGGGATGAAAGAATTAAACGGATTAAACTTGCTTCATTAACTTATTTTATTGCAGAAGATGAAATTTCATTTTATGGGTTACATTGGGATTTGCAACAATACCGAAGAAGTAGAGAATTAGGTTATAGCGGTTATCCTTTAAAACCGTACCCAAAACCTCAAAATCGAAGATATAGTACACCAAAATATTTATTACGAGCAACACCAAATTTTTTAATTGGAGCTCCATTAATTAAACGTGAATTAGAAAAACTTAACTTAAAATCTGAAATTTTTCGAACACGATGTTTTGTTTTGATTTGTACTAAAGTTTTAAATAAAGAAAATCCATTATATGACGAATCAAAATGGTTTAGAAAATGGGAACAGCAGAGAATTTACAAAATACGTGAACAGTCTATTAAACGAATTCGAATTTTAGAAAATCTAATTGGTACAGGTTCTAGTCCTTCATGGATGATATTATCAATTTTACCTGTTATTCCACCTGCATTGAGACCTATGATTCAATTGGAAGGTGGTCGATTCGCTACATCAGATTTAAATGAATTATATCGCCGAATTATCACCCGAAATAATAGACTACTACGATTATTAGAAATCGATGCTCCACAATTAATTATTCGAAATGAAAAAAGACTACTACAAGAAGCTGTTGATACATTAATTGACAATGGAAAACGGGGCAAAATTGCATTAAGTGCAAATAATAGACCTTTAAAGTCTTTATCAGATATTATTAAAGGGAAACATGGACGTTTTCGTCAAAATTTATTAGGTAAGCGGGTTGATTATTCTGGTCGTTCAGTTATTGTAGTAGGTCCTAGTTTAAAATTAAATCAATGTGGACTACCTTATGAAATGGCAATTGAACTTTTTCAACCTTTTATAATTCGTGAATTAATTAATCAGGGTTTGGCTAGCAATATGAAAATTGCAAAAAATTTAATTCAACAAAACGAATCTATTATTGATCCAGTTTTAGAAAAAATATTAACAAGTCATCCTATTTTTTTAAACCGAGCTCCAACATTACATCGTTTAGGAATTCAAGCATTTGAACCTATTTTAGTACAAGGTCGTGCTATTAAATTGCACCCTTTAGTTTGTTCAGCTTTTAATGCTGATTTTGACGGTGATCAAATGGCTGTTCATATTCCATTATCACTAGAAGCTCAAGCTGAGTGTTATATGTTAATGTTAGCTCCATATAATTTTTTATCACCTGCAAATGGTGAACCAATAATTATGCCAAGTCAGGATATGGTCCTTGGTTGTTATTATTTAACAGTAAATAATATTAAAGGATTACTTGGTGCTAGTCATTATTTTGCGGATTTAAATGATGTTATTTTAGCTTATAATCAAAATAAAATTGAGATCCATAGTTCGATTTGGGTAAGATATGACAATGAAAATCCAGATTTATCAAATTTGATAAGAAAAATTACTTTAAATGATAATTCTACAATTGAATATTATGAAAATGTACAAATAAGAAAAGATAAAAATGGTGAAAGAATTGTTCAATATTTAAAAACTACAACAGGTCGTGTTATCCTAAACTACACTATTCAAAAAACTTTAAATTTTTTATAAATATTAGAATAATCTATTAAATAAATTTTATGAAAAATTATATTTATCAAAATAATCTAATAGGTAAGAAGCAATTGCGTCACTTGTTATCTTGGAGTTTTACTAATTATGATTCGATGCAAGCTTGTTCACTAGCTGATGAATTAAAACATTTGGGATTTAAATATGCCAGTCAAGCTGGAATTTCAATTAGTATTGAAGATTTAAAAATTCCTTTTGTTAAAAATTTAATGCTTGAAAAAGCAAATCAAGAAATTTTAAATGCTGAAAAAATTTATTTAAAAGGAAAAATTACTGAAGTTGAAAGATTCCAAAAAATAATTGATACTTGGAGTTTAACAAGTGAATCATTAAAGGATCAAATTATCTATTATTTTAAAAATTATGATCCTTTAAATTCAGTTTATATTATGGCTTTTTCTGGAGCTAGAGGAAATTTATCTCAAGTTCGTCAACTTGTTGGAATGCGGGGTCTTATGTCTGATCCAAGTGGTGAAATTATGAATTTACCAATTAAGAAGAATTTCCGTGAAGGATTAACTATAACAGATTACTTAATGTCTGGTTATGGAGCTCGAAAAGGTATTGTTGATACTGCCTTAAAAACGGCAAATTCAGGTTATTTAACACGTCGTTTAATTGATGTAGGACAAGATATCTTAATAAGAGAAAAAGATTGTCTAACAAAACATTCATTTCTATTTTCAATTGCCCCTAATGAATTAAATGAAGATCATTTTGTTTATAACAAATTATTAGGTCGAATTTTAAATAAATCTATTTTTGATCCTGAAACAAAAGGTTTAATTGCAAAAACTAATACCCAAATAACTCCTGATTTAATTAAAAAATTTAAAGAAAAAAAAATCAAGAAATTTTATGTTCGCTCACCTTTAACTTGTAATTTATACCGTGCAATTTGTCAAAAATGTTATGGTTGGGATCTAGCAAATGAAAATTTAGTTGATATTGGTGAAGCTGTTGGAATTTTAGCAGGTCAATCCATAGGTGAACCTGGTACACAACTTACTATGCGAACATTTCATACAGGAGGAATTTTTACTTCAGAAGCTAGACAACAAATTATCAGTCCATGTAATGGGATTATACAATTTTATAAAATCTTAAAAACTGTTATTTTAAGAACAAATCGTGGAGAAGATGTTTTAGTCACAAAAAATTCTGGATCTTTAATTTTAATTCCAGATAATAAAGATCAAGAATTAATTCAAATTGAAGTTCTTCGAAATACAATTTTATTCCCTAAAAATAACCAATATGTTTTAAAAGATACTGTTATTGGAGAATTAATTAATCTAAACAAACAAATTAAAACCGAGATAAAACCAATAGTAAGTAATACGTGTGGTGAAATTTTTATACCTCGGTTGAAACAAAAAATTAATTTATTAAATAATAATAAATTAATATGGATTTTATCAGGTCAACTTTACAGTAGCCCAATCAATTCTTTTTTAAATTTTTATCCAGATTATAAACTTAATAGACGAAGTTATATTTTTAGAACTAAGTTAATAAATCATTATAGTGGTTTTGTTGAATTTATCAATAATAAAAAAAGTTTATATAAACGAATAATTAAAATTAATAATAATAAATATTCTTTTTTAAATTCTAAATTAGAAAAATTAGAATCTAGTATTGAACTTAAAAATTATTTATTAAATTTAGGAAATTTCAAATATTTGATCAAAATTCAAAAAAAGGGTTCAAAAAATTATCTTCAAATGACTCGAGATGAAAAATTTGGAACTTTAGTTACAAATGCATTTAGAACATTAACTGGAGGAATAATATATTATAATCACAGAAATTGGTTTAAAAATAATATAAAAAATTCAAATATTTCTTATTATTCTCAAAATTTCTCAACGAAAAGATCCAAATCTCTTATTTCTCATAGAACTATTGTTTGGTTAGGTGAAGAAATTCATAAAGTAAATTGTGAACAAAACATTTTACTAGTGGAAAATAATGATTATATTTCTAAAGAATTCGAACTCATTCCTGGTCTTTTTTCTAAAATATCTGGTCTTATAACAATACGCCAGAAAAATAATATTGTTAAAAGAATTTCAATTAAATCTGGCCTTGTTTATGAAGGAAAAAAATTCAAAGATATAGCTAAGAAAATATATTATCCGGGCGAAATTATTTTTTCTAGTATCACTGTTAAAACTCCATCATTTTGTGAACATATACCTGGGAAAAACATGGACCAATTATTGTTGAGACCTATAGAAATTTATGAATTTCCTCATTCAATGGATCCAACAATAAATTCACAAATAAATATTAGTGGTAAATCACTTTTTAATTTTGAATCAAAAGCAATATATACATATAAATCAAACCAAAGTATTAAGAGTAGACGTAGTTTAAATTTAATTTCAAATGTTTTAAATTTTAAGATTTACAAATCATTAAATAGTAATATTAATGTCGAATTATCCAATAATCAAAAGAAAAATTCTATTGATTTCAAAGTGATTGAAAAACTTTATTTAAATAATTATATTCCACCATATTTAAGATATAAAGATATTCATACCTGTTTTCTTATCCAAGAGAATCAATTCGTTAGTCGTTATATGAATTTAGGTTATTTAGAGTCAGTTAGCTCAAATTCATTAGAAATCGTAAAATTCAAGATTAAAAAACGTAATAGTAAGCAAATTTTACTGATTTCAAATAACGATTGTTTAATCGTAAAAAAAGAAAAAATTTTAAATAAAAAATTAAATGATTTTATTACAAATAGTTTAAACATAAATGAAACAGGTAAGATCATTATTGAAAATAAGGATTTCTTCACAATCCAAAAAGGACGCCCATATTTTTTCCCAAATTGTAAAAATGAAAACTTAATTTCAAAGACTAATTTACAATATAAATTAGCATCACAAAATCGTGTGAAATCTAATTTTAAGACCAAACGAAACATTTCTTTAAATTATTATGATCTTGTTAAACTTTCCGTTAAAAAAAAATATAGTATTAATGAATTTCTAAATTCTAAGATTAGTATTAAATCTGAGTTTTCAAAACTTTTTTTAAAAAATAATGGAAAATTTTATAGTTGTTTAATACCACAATTTTTCAAAAAATTCACTATCAATAATAATAAATCTCCATTAAATTTTAATAGATTATTACAACCAAATCAATATAAGAAGCCATTTTCAAAAAAAATAGATCGAACTATATTATTACAAAGTTCTGAAATTATTAAAAATAATAATAAAATTAATGATTCGAATAATTTAGATTACCAATTAATGTTATTACGATTTGTGGAACAACCATTTCCAAAAGCTACAAAATCAATTGGTCTTTATTCTATAACTGAAGATTATTTTGAACAAGATGTTAATAGTGTTTTTTGTAAAAATAGTGAATTTATTGAAACTGGGAAAACTATTGGATTGTTAAATCTTGAAAAAGAAATTACTGGTGATATTGTGCAAGGTTTACCAAGGATTGAAGAAATTTTGGAGGCACGAAAAAAGAATTTAATGATTAAAAGAATTCCAACCAGTCAAAAAAAAGGTTTATTAATTCAGAAAACGAGTTTAGATCCAAATTTTGAATTTAAAAAATTAGGTACATCCATAAAAGAAAATGATAGAATTAATCCACATAAATTATTGAAAGTATATTTTAATTATTATGGATTAATTAAATTATTCTTATGTGATAAAAATAAATTAGGTAAATATAATCGTCTAATTAATAACTATGAAGGTAGCTATAAAAGTTTTAAGAAAGTTCAAGCGTTTATTTTAAATTCAGTTCAATCTGTTTATCAATCCCAAGGTGTAACTATTAACGATAAACATTTAGAAGTTATTATTAAACAAATGACGACAAAAGTTCTAATTACTTATGAAGGTAATACTCCTTTATTAAGAAGAGAAGTTATTGATCTATACCATATTCATTATATTAATGAAATTATAGATACTCAGATGAAACAAGCTGCATGTTATGTACCATTATTACTTGGTATTACCAAAGCTGCTTTAAATAATCCTAGTTTTATTTCTGCCGCAAGTTTTCAAGAAACAACTAGAGTCTTAACAAAAGCGGCCATTGAAGGTCGTATTGATTGGTTAAGAGGTTTAAAAGAAAATATTATTATTGGTCATTTAATTCCTGCTGGTACAGGGTCTCAAAATTACCGCAATTGTTTTAAAAGAGATTCAGAACATCCTAAGTTGATTAAAAATATTTTTGAAAATATCAAGGATATTCAACCAAACCCTAGACAAGTTTTTTAATATTTGTTAATGTTCTACATACAAATTTAAATATGTAATTAAGTAATTTAAAATTTTATGTCTGATATTAATTTATCTCAATTATTAGAAGCTGGAGTTCATTTTGGTCATAAAGCGTATCGATGGAATCCAAAAATGTTCCCTTATATTTATAGCGAAATCAATAATATTCATATTTTAGATTTAGTTCAGTCAGCAACGTTATTAAAAAAAGCTAATAACTATTTACAATTAGCAGCTAGTGAGAAAAAAACGTTTTTGTTTATTGGTACTAAACGTCAAGCAAGCACATTAATTGCACAAGAAGCAA